ATGAATTGGCTTAATTCCACTAATGCTAAGGAAATTGGAACGCTATATTTAATTTTTGCTGTATTTGCTGGTATGATTGGTACAGCCTTTTCAGTTCTAATTAGATTAGAATTATCCTCTCCAGGTGTACAATTCTTACAAGGAGATCATCAGCTATTCAATGTTATAATTTCAGCTCACGCGTTTATCATGAGTACGCCGTTTCACTCTATTAATCCTGGCGGTTTAGTCTCACAGGGGGCAAACTTGTGTGTAGTAGGAATTATAATCTACTTGATTGTAAATCACACATCTTCTCTGCCTGGCCGAGTAGAACCTAATAAGACTATTTGAGCTGTAGTAGGGTATAGTAGTGTATTGCCAATTAATTCGCATAAGAAAGCAATACACCGAGAAGAAATCTTGCAAGGTGACGTTAAGAAACTTGACACGCAAATCGTGTATCAGTACAACGTGGAACCCAGAGTACTAAGTGGATTTGTCGACTCTGGCTTAGCTGAATTAGAATTCCAAAAGAATTTGAAGGGTACTGTTGGTATCATGAACAATGGTAGCATCCTACTGGCTAAGACGAACCCAAACGAGGGTAATAAAATTGCGCAAGCACCTAAACAAGAATACCTGAGGGCCCACCAAGCCCTAAATCCAGATAATAGGGGAACTCGGGATGCAACCGCCTCTGATGACTTGAAGTCAAAAATGCGGACACGGAACCAGCATAGTATCGCGACCCCGAGCGAGAAGGCTGGTAGCGTCGAGAACTCGATTTCAAAAGGTGAAATATTAGAGCTGCGTAGAATTCAGCTTTATAGAGTAGTCCTTAAGGAATTGACTAAATACAAAATTAAAGATGGAAAATATAATGGCTGCTTAGCAAGCATGCGCAGTCGGATAAAAAATCCAATGATGTTACAAGCATGTTACTCTTTAATACAGAGTAAACCGGGTAATATGACTTCAGTAAATGAAAATAGTTATTTGGATGTTATAGATCTGAATTGGTTTGAAAAAACCGTTAAAGACAATCAGGAAGGTAGATACCAGTTTAGCCCAGCTAGACAAATCTTAATTCCTAAACCTAATAAACCAGGTGAATTTATACCTCAACTAACAGTAAGCCCTAGGGATAAGATATTACAAAAGGCCTTACAAGTCCTGCTGCACGCAATCTTCGAACCACATTTTAGCAAAAACTCATATGAAATAAGACCAGAGCGACTCCTAAATGGCCTGCATAGCAAGCATGCGCAGCTAAACACAAAAAACAAACGAGGGATTAGCAAAGGAAGGGTCAACCGCGTAGATGTCTCCAAATGTATAGATATACTCCCTCATGCCATATTCTACTGCGTCCGCGGATCTATTAAAGAAAGAATTACATGCGCCTGCTTAGCAAGCATGCGCAGCTGCAGAACATTGACCTTAATCGAGAGAGTATTACAGACAGGATTCAAGGATGACAAAGGAATAATCGTACAAACTAAAATAGGAAGTCGCCGCAAGCATGCGCTGATGAAGATGCGCGGGTGCTGTAGCATTTTATCGCCTCTACTATCTAATATTGTATTAGACAAACTAGACAAATACATCGAAAGCCTAGATAGTGAACTAAATGTCGCGCATCTGCGCATGCTAGCTAAGCAGGGAAGTATAAAAATTTTAAAACCTGCATGCAGGGTACTAGAAGACATAGGAAGTTATCACAACGCAGGCCTGCCTAGCAGTATATATTTATACTCTGTCCGAGGGAAAGAAGACGATTATGCCTGCATTAGCCGGAAGAAGACAAAAAGAGAAAGACACAATGAAGACTTCCGAAGAGTGATCACCTGTAGATACTCCGATTATTTCATAGTGTGAGTTGTATCCACTAGAACGTACGCTAGTTTCCTTAAGGAAGAAAATGAAATACACCTTAAAGAAGACTGCGGTTTTGAATTGAATGCACAGAAGAATAGAGAAGGTCTAAAAGATGCGAGATTCAAGAAGCAATACAGCAGCCGCGCATCTTCATCAGCGCATGCTTGCGGGGATACAAAGTCACAAACTAAGTCCAAGGAAGGAATAGTTGATACCCAAATAACGCGAAGAACTACAATTAGAATGGGAGTTGAAGTACCCATCAAATTGCTTATAGAAAATTTGATCAAAAATGATTTTGCAAGGCGAAATCATTTAGCGAAAGTACTAGCTAAAGGGAAAACAAATATGATCCATTGAACTCACTCTGCCATCATCCGGTTTTACAACAATAAGATAATTGGATTGTTAACCGAATTCAGATTTGCATCTAATTTTGCATTAATGATCCCAGTGCTAGGGATTTTAAGAAAATCTTGTGCCCTAACCTTGGCCAGAAAATTAAAACTGAAGACTATGGCTAAGGCCTACGATAAATTCGGATATGATTTGAAAGACCCTGAAACAGGGGAATTTTTACTTAAAGCCGGAAGCTACAGAGCCAGATACGATTACAAATCGAGAGCTGACACAATATTTGAAAAAGAAAATGTGAGAGATAAGACTCTAAAGAAATCATGGGAGAGTACTGAGGTTAAAAAAGGAGCTGCATAAGCAGCCGAAATGTGTGAGATGTTAAGCCTGCATTAGCCGGAGCAGGTAAATATGCTTAAATTTAGAAAGATTACATAGTTAGAAGTAAGCGCCAAAAATAACGGCAAATACCACCTGGAAATACTGAGGATAAATTGTCGACTACCTTTAGGTTGTAAAAATCATCGCCTGCATTAGCAGGAAGTGTCACATGAAGGTACTCTAAACCATTCAGCTGCTGCATTAAATGCCTGCATCAGCAGGCAGAAAAATATTTACTGGTAAATAGTAAGTCATAAATGTCGTTGTAACCGCTGCTGCTTATGCCTGCATAAGCACAACCAATTAATTCTTTATCTATCATTAACAATTTTGAATTTGGAGTTTTCGAGACGTGGAGAGCCGTATGATGGGAAACTATCACGTACGGTTCGGAGAGCAGTTCCGGATATGGGCTGACTCTACTTTTCTTTATGGTTAAAGACCAACACAGTATTAATTTAACATCAATTATAAGCATGCAAAGCGCATGCTTGCGGGGAACCCCGACAGTAATTAAAGAACACCAAAAAGATAATTTAAGCTATTCCGTGGAATCTAATAACTCTAATAAGGAACCGTATAAATACACTAAGATTATCATTCCTAATGCATTTCATAACCGAAATGAAATAGCTGCAGCGCATGCTTGCGCTAAAAAGGCTACAGGAGTTTATATTTTTAAAACTACTACTGGTTCTTGCTATATAGGAAGTAGTATATCTTTGTATAATCGAGTTTGTTCTTATTTTATGCCTTCTATTTTGGCTAAAGGGGATCGACGAGTTTTAAGATATTTTCACAAATATGGATTTAAGGATGTTAGTTTAACTTTATGTTTAATGGAGGATGGAGCAACATCACAAATGGCAGTAGAATTAGAGCAATATTTTATAGATAAACTAGCTCCAGATTTAAATGTAGATCTGGTTGCGTCTAGTACTGGATACCATGAACCTCTTTCCATGGAATGGAAACAATACTTGAGAGAATTAAGAGGAACTCCAGTATATGTGTATGATATTGCGACTTCTAATCTAATTCATATGTTCGACTCTAAAACATATTTATATAACATGCTTAAAATGGATCATAGAACATTAAATAAATATTTAACAAGTCAACCTTTTTTAAATCGATTTATTTTTTCATTAACAGCTTTAACTAATTTTTGTGTCGATGCTTTACTTACTATTGATGATTTGCAATTACTATTTTCAACACAAAGAGCTAATAGGAATTCTTCAATAAATGATAGAAGTAAGCTTATACTAGCAGAAAATATTAAGAATCCTAAACTATCAGCTAAGTTACCGTCTCTTAATGCTTGTGCTAAATATTTGAAAGCAGATCGAGGCACACTTCGATTATATTTACAAGGTCACTCAAATAAAACTTACTTTCGAAATCAATGGAAACTTTCTTATAAAAAGAACCTCTAAGCAATTATAATTATGTTAAATTAAATATGTGTCATTTGGCATAGCCGGGTTATGGAGTAATTCATAACTTTCTTTTCGCTATATGCTGGAAACCCCTTAAGATTTATAAACTAGCTCTTAATATCCGAAATATTTCATTTTGGTAGCAAGAAGTAGTAACATGTATAATATATTGGGCAATCAGCAGGAAACCAACAAGTATGCACTTTCTAGACTCTTTTTAATTAAATCTAGTATTTACTTCAATTATAAATTTTATCTATGATTAAATCAAATAATTTATTAATATACCCTAATTAGCATGCCACAACCCTGCCTGCGAATGCTGCTGCAGTAACCTGCGGGCTTGGCCCCTGTTCCCTCCGATATCGTCCATGCTTGCGGGGTGAAGTTTAATAAGAGTTAGGAAAACTATCTTTAGTAGGATCCTCAGAGACTACACGCGAAATATCCTTTATCGACTTTTGCAGCTTAGCCTGTTAGTCAGTACCTAGATTACAATTTAAAGGTAAAGGATAAAGATATAGTCCAACCTTTTTCGAAAGATTAAGGACAAATCGTATGCCTGGTTTAGTTGGAGGTTTTGGTAATTATTTTTTACCTATACATTGTGGTAGCCCTGATATGGCTTTCCCTAGATTGAATAATATTTCTTTCTGGTTACTTCCACCTTCTTTAATTTTACTATTAATGAGTTCATTAGTAGAAAACGGAGCTGGTACAGGATGGACTGTTGAAAATGGTAAGCAGTCGCTAATTAGTAATAATTGGGCAAAAAAACATCACTCGATGCAAAAAACTCCTCAACTCGGAAAGAACTACTCATCGATTACTAGATTAATAACTCCGGCTAATGCAGGCGTACGCGACTCTTCTTCAGATAAGCATCTAGCAGTACTACTGCCGCGCATCTGCTGCATTAGCAGCTCATGCTTGCGGGAAGAAAGTGATAAAATTGGCAGTAAAAATGTTCTTAACACGGGGACAATTTGCCTGGGAAATATTAATAATTCAAATATCTCCCATCAGAGACTTAATGTGATGCAACCTAAAAATGAAGAATTTAAACAATGGCTTGTCGGTATGACTGACGGAGATGGATCTTTTTCTATTATAAGTCAAAACGATAAGTGAAATTTAACATATAAAATCTCTCAAAATACTTATAATTTAAGAGCTTTGTATTACATTAAAAAACAATTAGGTGTTGGTTCAATTAGTGTTGAATCAAATAAAGATATGGGTAGTTTTAGGATAAGAGATAGAAAGCAATTAGCAAATGTAATTTTTCCTATTTTTGATCAATATCCACTTCTGACTACTAAATATTTTAATTATACTAAATTTAAACAAGCATATAATATACTTGAAGATCCTAAACTAACTAAATCTGAAAAGAATATATTAATTGAAACTTTATTATTAACTAAACCTAATGATTCATATATTTCTCCTATATGGAGTAAAATTTCTTTACCTATATTAAACGCTAACGAAGCTAGTAAGGTTATTTCTAAATCATGGTTAATAGGATTTATAGAAGCTGCGCCATGCGGTAGTTTCTATTTGGTAACTAAAGATGCCAATAGAATCGTACATGGATTTGGTATAACTCAAAAATTAGACAGAATAGTATTAGAAGGTATTAGACAGATTCTTCACATTTCGACTAAAGTAGTATCCCTGCATAAGCAGGAAAAATATAATCACCATATGATCGATACTACTAATTCTAGGGCAATTAAAAATGTTTCAGAATACTTTTTTAATACTATGAAAGGTATGAAGGCAGTTGAGTATAAAATTTGATCAAGGTCCTTTAATAAGTATAAAGGAGATTACTCTAAACTTATCAAACTTCGAAAATTTATTAGAAATTTAAGATAAATTAGAGCAAATAACATGTTATGAGCTTCTTTTCAAGAGAAATAGGTTGAAGGCATAGTCCGAACAACGGTGAGAGCCGTTGAGTATAACGATAGAATCCCTTTGGATTTGAGGTTATCAACATTAAGGTTACCCACCTTTAGCTGGAATACAATCACACTCAGGTGGATCTGTAGATTTAGCTATCTTTAGTCTACACTTAGCTGGGGTTTCATCTCTATTAGGAGCTATAAACTTTATAAGTACAACTTTAAATATGAGAACTAATGGAATGTCACTACATAAATTACCTTTATTCGTATGGGCTATATTTATCACAGCTATTTTATTATTATTATCTTTACCTGTATTAGCCGGTAGGTGTCATATTGTGCCGGCTTTAAATTTGGCTATATGCTGGAAACACTTTTTAAATATTTTTTTAGAAAGTCAATCAGCAGGAAACTTAATAGATTTGAATCTATTTAGGATCCTCAGAGAATACACGCCAGAAATAATCTGTTGTAATAGTTTATTATTTGCAGGCCTGCATTATCAGGTTGCTCCAGCGATTTTAAATGAAAATAAAGAAGAGGTTCGCACTAAATTTATCAGTTACTTAACAGGTTTAATTGAAGGAGACGGTTCAATTATTGTACCTAAAACCGAAAGATCTTCTAAAGGTAAACTTAACTATCCTTCTATTCAAATAGTATTTCATTTAAAGGATTTACCTTTAGCTTTATTAATACAAAAAAATTTAGGATTTGGTTCACTAATAAGAAAAAAAGGAGTAAATGCCTATGTTCTTTATATAAATGATCAAAAAGGAATTTTAAATTTAGTGAATTTATTAAATGGAAATATGAGAACACCTAAAATTTATTCTCTTTATAAATTAATTGATTGGCTAAATATTCACAACTCTAATTTGAATTTAACTAAATTACCTTTAAATAATTCTTCTTTAAAAAATGATGCTTGGTTATCTGGAATTATTGATTCCGATGGTCATTTTAGTGTTAGAACAACGCAAGCTAGCATGATTAATAAGTATCCTAAAATAGAATGTAAATTTGAATTAAGCCAAAGAAAAAAAGATCACTTAGGTAATAGCAATGAAGTATTTTTAACTAATATAGCCGAATTTTTAAATGTTAATCTTAAAAATACAAAAGAAAATACGCCCTCAGCGTCCGCAGCTCAATTTAGATTAAGAACAACAAATTTAGAAAGTAATTTAACATTAATTAATTATTTAAATGAATTTCCGTTATTCGGATCTAAATTTTTAGATTATAATAATTGAAAAGAAATATTAAATTTATTTAATCCAAGGTTTAAATATACGGAGGAAAATATAAATAAAGTGTTAAATTTAAAATTGGAAATGAATGATAAGAGAACAATTTTTATTTGAAATCATTTAAATAAATTTTACAACAATAAGTAGATTATTAAGATATATTCCCAACTTTCTTTGTGAAAAGAAGAGTATATACTCTAAATATATATAAATATATATTTTTAAGAAGGCAACTATTTATATAGTTATAGTTGTTTTCATGAGACTTGTCTCGTATATCAAGATAAATTGGCAATCACTATGCTTCTTACAGATAGAAATTTCAACACTAGCTTCTATGATCCAGCAGGAGGAGGTGATCCTATATTATATCAACACCTATTCTGGTTCTTCGGTCAACTATGGCCCTATTCAGCCTTTGGGTCTATAGACCTACAATTTAGCAGCATGTCCTGCGCTCAAGGGTATAATTTGAATACGTACTACGCTATATGCTGGGAATGTCTTATACCAATTCTGATTACTTCGAACGTAAGAGGTTTATTAAGTTTTAATAAATCCCGATCAAGTCAAAATATCCTGATTGAGGCACAATCAGCAGGTAACCAACGACACAAAACTAGTCTAGTAGGAACCTCAGAGACTACACGCGTAGCACCTTATTCCAAACCATTTTGTGAATGGCTTGCCGGAATAATTGATGGAGATGGTAGTTTACAAGTAAGTAAAAAAGGATATACTTCTTTAGAAATTACAATGGAACTTGCAGATCTATCTTGTTTACGTTACATCCAAGATAAACTTGGAGGAGGTATAAAAATGCGATCAGGCGCTAAAGCTTATCGTTACCGATTACATAATAAACAAGGTATGATTAATCTTATCAATAGTATAAACGGCTATATTCGACACACTTCACGTCTTCAACAATTACATCAAGTTTGTCAACAACTTGAAATCTCTGTTATTTATCCAACAAAATTAGATAAAGAGTCTAATTGGTTTGCAGGATTTTTTGATGCTGCGCAAACCTGCGGAACTATTACATTCAGTATGAAAAACAATTATCCTCAATTAAGTCTTAGAGTTGTAAATAAATTATTACAAGATGTGCAATATTATAAAGATGTATTTGGAGGTAATATATATTTTGATAGTAGTCAAAATGGTTGTTATCAATGGTCTATACAAAGTCGTGAAGATATATTAAACATGTTAAATTATTTTAAAGCACATGTAAGTCGAAGTCATAAATCACACAGGTTATTTCTTATTAAAGATTACTTTGTTTTATTAGATCTAAAAGCTTTTAAAGAGAATAGTATACATCATAAAGCATGGTTAGATTTTTTAAGGAAATGGAATAAGGTGAAGATATAGTCCTTTTTTCTGATTAGTAATTTACCTTATTTTTAAATAAGACGGTTAAATATTCAGAAAAAGCATCCAGAGGTTTATATTTTAATTATACCTGGATTTGGTATAGTTAGTCACATAGTTTCAACATTCTCAGGGAAACCAATATTTGGTCAACAATGTGGCCCTTTGAATAGTGTATTCTACCTACACTATTTTATCGCAGCGTACTGTATGCAGGAAAGATGGGCTAACCTAAACAGTACTAAGGCAGTTAAATTAATTTCATGGTATGTTACCTTGGATCTTAGCCTAGTAATAATCTGTTTAGTACTATCTAATCCGCAGGTAACCAACGCACAATTGGTCTTTGAAGAATTATTTGCTTCGCTAGACCTAAGCATGTTAGTAGGAACCTCAGAGACTGTATGTACGCTTTCTATTTGTATTAGTCAAGGTAGAGCCGGTAAAGATTCAGATCTAAAATTTCGGCAATGGATAGCTGGAGTAACCGATGGAGATGGAAATTTATACCTTTCAGGTAAAGGTTATGTAGAATATTCTGTAGTTATGGAACCTAGAGATAGCGCTTGTCTATTCAAACTTAAAGAGCGATATGGAGGTTCTGTTAAAGCTACATCCCATGCCAAAGCTGTGCGATTCAGATTACACCATAAAGAAGGAATATTACGGCTGATTAAGGATATTTCCGGTTTAGTTCAAAACCCTGTACGTCTAGAACAGCTTAACAAAGTGTGTTCAATATATAACATCCAAGCACTACAACCCGAAACATTAGTTTACCATAGTGCTTATCTATCAGGTTTATTTGATTCTGATGGAAGTGTCTACTATAACAAACTATCTAATCAAGTTTTCATAACGGTAGGCCAAAAACGACGAGAACTTTTAGATCTACTGTTATCAGTTTACGGAGGTAAAATATATTCTTCTAATAAAGAAGGTACTGCATTTAAATGGACCGTTTCTCGTAAATCGGAAGTCCTTGCGCTAGTTAATGACTACTTTCATTGGAATTCTTGCGTATCGGCAAAAAATAAAAAATTTGGTATGGTAAAACACTTCTATTACCTGTCTTCAATCGGTGCTCTTAGTGCTCCCGTTGATTCCCCTCTAGGTAAATCTTTTGCCTTATTTGCGGAACGATGGGAAGCTACAACCACATACAAATAGAAAAAGAGACAGTCCAAACCACAATATTAAGTTGTGGTAGTACATTGGAATGGTTTATGCTATGTTCTCTATTGGAATCTTAGGATTCTTAGTATGGAGTCAAATGGTGGCTCTCCCTCATTGTGAAGTGAGGGTAACAAATCTCGCTGTATGCTGGAACAGTTTAGTGCTAACAAGTACTTTCAATAGTAAAAATCTTGTTAGTTATACTCAATCAGCAGGAAATCCGTATATTAACTTAGTTAATTTAAAGAGTTCCTCAGAGACTACATGCGAAACATCTCGAAGGTTTGAAACGTTTACTAAATTAACCTCTGCAGCTTTTGTTAGCAGTAACCTCTCAGAGGCTGCATGCTTGCGAGGAAATAGATTAATTAGCAATGAATGGTTAACCTGGTTTATAGGGTTTACTGAAGGTGATGGTGCTATATTAACAACCAAAGGTAAAGCTCGATTTGTACTAACTCAAAAAGAAGGAGCTATTTTATATCATGTACAAGAAGTTTTAGGCTTTGGAGAAGTACGACAATTTGATGGTTACTATAGATTTATAGTGACAGATACTCAAAGTATTCTACTTCTAGTACATATATTTAACGGTAATTTAGTTTTACCTCATCGTCAAGAACAATTAAGAAATTGGCTGCTTTTGCAGGCACTAGATGTGGCTCAGAATTCACCTCGCGAGCATGCAGCCTCGGGTAGATTAATGCTACAGAAAGGGAAACAGGAACATAAGCTACAGCTAAATCTTAGATTATTTAAACCAAGTCTTAAAGATGCATGGCTATCTGGTTTCACAGATGCTGAAGGTTGCTTTAATATTGCTATACAATCACGTATTAATACAGTAACAGGATACCGAGTATCTCTACGATTCTTATTGGATCAAAAGAACGCAGAATATACTTTACTGCTTATTCAAGGTCTATTTAAGTATGGGCAAGTATTTATACGAAGAGATACTAATAGTGTATATCGATATCATAATAATACTTTCAAAGGTTTATTACCAGTACGTGATTACTTTTTAGCATACCCACTTAAAACTAACAAAGCCGAATCATTTAAACACTGGTTAGAAGCATTTAATATGATATTAAACAAAGAACACTTGGTTACTGAAGGTTTAGAAAGAATTCGAGCTATTGCTAAAGTAATCAATTTAAAAAATAGCTTAAATAATAAAACTGGCTCTGCTTTGTTAAAACCTTAGAGATGAAGATATAGTCCGATCCCGGTTGTGAAACCGGAAGCTAGCAAATTACTTAATTTCATTAGTAAATAGTCTAGTTACATGCACCACATGTTCTCAGTAGGTTTAGATGTGGATAAACTTGTGTCCACAGAACTTAACTCCTTTGCATGCTTGCGGAGTGAAAGGGAAAAAATCTTGCTATATGCTGGAAACTCCTGTTTAAGTAGTCCACTCGTATTTATTACGTTAGGAAAAATCTACTTAAAAAAAAATAAAACCCCAGGACAATCAGCAGGAAACTTTAATATTAGTACACAAGCTACGGCTAGTGCTAAAAATACTTATAATAGTTATATTAATTTACCTAAAATTTCGGAACATGTTCCTAAACATAATTCTAATCTTAATGATAAAGATTTTGGCTACTTTTTAGCAGGTCTAATAGAAGGAGATGGATGGTTCGGGTTTAACAATTTGCATATTGTTTTATCTGAAAGAGATACAGCTTTAGCTTATTTAATTAAAAAGAGAATAGGCTTTGGTAACGTTTATAAAATCAAAAATAAAAAAGCTGTTAGATATGTATGTCATAATAAAAAGGGATTATCAATTATTTTATCTCTAATAAATGGAAAATTTATAAGTAGATTTAAATACGAGCAATTAATAAAACATAATTATAATAAAACTTTTAATTTTGAAATTTTACCTCCATTAAACTCTATTTCATTAGATAATTTTTGGTTAGCAGGTTTTACTCAAGCAAATGGATGTTTTCATATCAGTATAGTAAAAAGTAAAACACATCTGCGCATGCTTGCTAACCAGGTCGGGTTTAGTGTAAGATTAGAATTTTCTGCGTACGCGAAACAAAATGATGAAGTACCTTTAAAGCTTTTGTATTATTTATTTAATATGGGGAATATTTATCAACTCCCAAAGGCCGGTAGTGGTATTTGGTGTTATAAGAGTACTGGGTTTAAAACTTCAGCTTTATTAATTAACTACTTTGATTCATTTAACCTCTTTGGAGGTAAATATGTAGATTATTTAAAATTTAGAAAAATTTACATTATGATCACTGAAGGTAAACATTTAGAAGAAAAAGGAATTAAAAAAATTATAAGTATTACTAGAAAAGGATCCTCAGAGACAAGCACGCAAGAAATTTAATAAATTTATTAGATTATGATACTGTCCAAAAATTTTATGACAAGAGCTTATTTCACAGCTGCTACTATGGTTATTGCGGTACCTACAGGAATTAAAATCTTTTCTTGGCTAGCTACATTATATGGAGGTAGTTTAAGATATAACACACCATTATTATTTGTGTTAGGGTTCTTAGCTTTATTCACTATCGGTGGATTAACTGGAGTAGTATTATCTAATGCTTCATTAGATATTGCATTCCATGATACTTACTATGTGGTTGCTCAAATGGGCCTGAATAATTTAATTAATTATTCCGCAATTGACTATATGCTGGGAACTATGTCATTAGCTTATTGTTTACTATTTATTTCACCCTTCCCCTGCCTTGATTCGAAGGATAGACCCTTTAAGTTAAGCAGGGACAAGGGTGTGGATCCTTTGGATCTCTCTAAAAAAAGTTGTATTAATTACATGTTAAATATAAATAGTGAAAATAATAATAAGACTGTTACGTCATCTAACTATGATAGTATGGGCATACAATCAGCAGAAAACTGTAAAGAATTCTCAGAGACTATATGTCAATTATCTAATAATAATATAAATAAATTTAAATCTATTGCTGATTCGGATTCGCAGAAAGATGAGAAATTTTTCGCTTGGTTCGCAGGGGTTATTGATGGAGATGGGAATTTCGACATAAGAAAGGTAAATAATGTATTAGTGTTAAAAGCAATTAGAATTAAATTGCACAATAGAGATATTAGAATTTTAACAAGAATCCAAAATTATTTACACATTGGAAGAATAAGATCCGATAAAAAGAAACCTCATTCTATCTATATTTGCTCAACAAAAAAAGATATGGAATATATAATTTCTAAATTAAATGGTTTAATTAGAATTAAAGTTAATGGATTCAAAAAATCTTGTGAATATTTAAATATTCAATATATAGAACCTAATTATAATCTGGTACCTTACGATCCTTATTTTTCAGGCTTAATAGATACAGATGGTTCTATTGTATATAATTATAATAGCAATAGAATCGAATGTAACTTAGAAATGAAAGATAATGGTTTTGTTACTAAATTAAATCTAGATAAGGTAATACCTCAATGTCAGCCTGAGATTATAAATAGAGTACATAAAAATGCAAAAAAAGATTATTATTCTATTGCATTTAAATATCAAAATGTATCAGATATGGTATTCGTTTATGATTATTTTATGAAAAACAGATTATATTCAGATTTTAAATTTTACAGAGTTTCTAAAATTAAATATTTTATAGAAATAAGAGATTTAAAAAAATATCCTAAAGATTCCGCGGAATATAAAATATTCCATGACTTTATTTTAGATTGGGTACAATATCTAAATCCTAAATGGAATAAATTAACTTATATTGATAAATTATAGATAAAGAGATAGTCCAATTTTAAATACTTGTAGTTGACTTTGCATACTCAAATGGTTAGCATTTGAGATATCTAAGGTTAGACTACTAGTTATTTAAAGCATTTCCACTATGTGTTATCTATGGGAGCTGTATTTGCTTTATTTGCTGGATTCTATTATTGGACTCCTAAAATTACAGGTAGAACAATTAACGATTTCTTAGGTAAAATTCACTTCTGGACATTATTCGTAGGGGTTAAAGGAATAGTTCAGAATTTGATTTACTTAATTTCATACATCACTATTATATTGTTAAGCAAGCCTATATCCTTAGATGAAATAATAAATAGAGATTTAAAGGATACAGAAGATAATAATATTGATGATGAGAATTTAGATAGTCAGTTAAATAGTTTGCGCCCTAGGCCTACAACACCTAATACACCTAACCCTAATAAAGGTCAGAATAAATTAATATTTGAAAAATTAAATAATATTCAAGCAGAAGCTAAGTTTATAGATCTGAAAGAATCTAAATTAGATATTCTATTAAATACTAAAGATAAAGCTGGTGTTTATATGTTTTTTAATATAACGAATGGTAACTGTTATATAGGTAGTAGTGTAAATTTAGCTAGAAGATTTAGAATACATATAAGTAGTGTTAAATCTGTCAAATTACCTTTGCCTTTAGCCATTAATAAATATGGTCCTAATAATTTTGTATTCTTAATTTTACAGTATTGTGACAGAGAAGAAGATATCTGTTTAGGATTAGAACAAAGTTACATTGATTTATATAAACCTAAATATAATATATTAAAATTAGCTGGTTCTTCTCAAGGATTTAAACATTCTCCTGAAACTATAGCTAAATTAAAAAAAATGCATGCTGGTAAATTACATCCAAGGTTTAATACTAAAGCATCTGAACAACAAAAATTGTTAACTAGTTTAGCTTTAAAAACTTACTATCTTGAACATGCTACAGCATTCGCCGCCAAAAAAGGTCAAAAAGGTAAATTAGCTCCACAATATGGTATAGGAGGAACAAAAATCATTATGAAAAGTGAAACCGGAGATGTACTCTCATTTCCTTCTATTAATGCTACAAGACACCAATTTAGAGTTAGATTTACTACTATTTCTTTAAATGTAAACCAAAATAAACCTATTTTAATTAAAGGAGTAAAGTGGTTTGTACACTCTGAAACGTAATTACTAGACCAGTATTAGGCTTGATTATATTTTGTATAGGTGTATCTATTGACGCAAGCATGCCGCAAGCCTGCCTGCTACATAAGCAAGCATTTAATGCAGCAGCGACCGCAGCGCATGCTTGCTAAGCGGGCAAGCAGATGACTGTTTCTTCTTGCGGTAGCAGCTGCATAAGCAGGCATTTGCATTAGCAGCGCATGCTTGCGGCGGTAGCAAATGCCTTTTTTTTTTAACTTAATATGTGTTAGAGAAGTTAATTCGATTAGCCCCCAAATTAATAATAATTTGTAAACAACATTCTATATGCTAGAAACTCCTAAAGCTTAGTCTACCTTATTTTTAGGTAAAAATGACGTAAGATGTTACAATGGACAATTAGCAGGAAACCAAATTGTATATTCAATGCAAGAGTAGGATCCTCAGAGACTACACGAATGTGATTTTTATTGACTAGTAGTCGCCTATGGGCTTTGCTTAAAGCTAATAGTAGCTCTGCATAACGCACCTGGTATTTAAGACTTGCGGTAGCGCAAGCATGCCTGCTACCGCAGCAAGCATGCCTGCTACCGCTGCAGCCATTATATTTAAGGCGATAGGCTTAGGTTTATGCTTTTGCTGCATAATCAGCTACTAGCGAACAAAAATTAAGAAATAGTCCAACCTTATTAGAAATATTAAGGATAAATTGTAATTTAACTTTCTTCCCTCAACACTTCTTAGGATTGGCTGGTATGTATGAAATTACATCAAATTTAACTCTAAATAATTTAGAAGATATGAATATTATATTTAATTTAGCCCTGCTACCGCAGCTACCGCTGCAGGCCTGCTCTATATTAGTTTATGGTCCTCAATTAAAACCTAAATTTGAAAATAGTCCTGTTAGATTATATACTCCTAATTTAGATAGAAATTTAATTGGAGTAGAAAATAAAAAAAGAACTATTATATATCAATGGTTTAATTTAATTAATGGATATATTTATATAGGTAGCGGTTGAAATGGTTCTAATAGATTATTATCATATTGAACACCAAGTGTTTTAAATAGAAATTTACCCTTATATAATAGTATCAAGTATTATGGTCATAATAATTTTGCTTTAGCTATTCTAGAAGACTTAGGTCCTACAGGATCAGTAACTAAAGCAGATATGTTACTAAGAGAACAATATTATTTAGATATTATTTTTACTAAGCAGGCCTGCAGTATAAGCAGCGCTGCTAAATCCTATTTAAATTTTAATTTAAGTCCTAATGCAGGTAATACTTTAGGATTTAAACATTCTTTGGAATTTAAATTAAGTAGGACAGGAAAATTAAATCCAATGTATGGAAAAATTTATTCTTCTTAAATTTTAAGTTACCAGCCTGCATAAGCAGGCAGTTAGAGATAAAAGTGGAAAAAATAATCCTATGTACGGATTAAAAAAATCAGCTGCCTGCTTATGCAGATGCGCTGCTTAGCAAGCATGCCTGCTACCGCAGCAAGCATGCCTGCTACCGCAGCAAGCATGCCTGCTACCGCAGCAAGCATGCGCAGCCGCAATAATTAAGCTACAAAAAATAGTTTATGTTTATGAAATTGAGCGGCGCAGGCCTGCAGCATGTAGAAGAAATTTATAGGAGAGTATACAACACTTGAATGCTCTAAATTTTTTAAAATGGGTAAGGATACTTTAAATAAATATTTAAAAAACGGTTTACCCTTTAAAACAAATTATTTTCTAGAGTTAAATTACATTAATTTCTTTTGCCTCTATAGATTCCTTTAAAGTTTCTATTAGAAAATTGGGTGAATTGCAAGGAAGTCCTATAAAGAATAGGAAAATTTGCAGCGAAGTTTATTTCAATACAACTAAATTTAGCTTTTGGTTGTAGGTCTTGCTTTAACTATGATTCTTTAAGTTCTAGTGCTTATGCTAGAAGAGACCTATAATTGTGTGTTTAGTGGTCTTTTACTTACCTAGACCAACTATCCCTTTATATTTTAATCACAAATGTAAAAATCAAGCTTAATTAGTAGTTTTTATTAAAAAAACTGGAATAAAAACGTTCAACGACTAACAGGTGAGTAGTATTAACAATAATCCTGTACTGTTTATTTTATTAAACAGAAGCGCCCAATCAATATAATTATAGTTTAATTATAAAAATATTGAAAGACATAGTCTGAACCTTTGATTATTTATTATCCTTCCCCGCCAGCATAAGCAGCTAGCTTAAAAAACAAACAGATGGCTGCTTATGCTGGCGGATCTTTACACTTTTTGTATCTTAACTTTAAGTTAAATAAAGATGCGGGGGTAAGTCTCTTAATAGTACTAAGTTAACATAAACTAGGCTCAGTGCCATTATTTACTATTATGAAACGCAAATAATCTATTTTATTATAACTATTCAATTATCAATTTAGTTGCTTCTAAAGCAAGCAATAGTAAGATCTATTGTAAGTCTAGTTATATAAAGTACCGTAAGGAAAGGAGTCTAGGACCTAAAATAGTAACAAAAGAATATTTATTTTAGTAATCCTAGGATTAACACAATTGATGCCTAGAAGAATCCCTGATTATCCTGATGCTCTTAGTGGATGGAATGCTGTATCTAGTTTTGGTTCATTAGTATCTGTAATAGCAACTATCTTATTTGCTTATATTATTTACGATATTTTTGCTAACCAACCTGTGTCAAGTAACAATCCTTGGGCTGTGGCATCTTATTTTACTAGTGAAAACTCATTCAATGAAAATGAAAGTGAAACAAGTACTACATTAGAATGGACATTAGCTAGTCCTATCCCATTCCACGCCTTTAAAATGTTACCTGCACAATCTTAATCTAAATTATCTTATGCTAGCATAAGTAGGCTAAATAGTCGTAGCTGCTAGTCATAGCTATATAGAAATTTATTTCCCCCAACTAAATTAACCCCATATTTAATTACCTATTTTATAAGCCATTACTATATTATGTAATGAATATTGCTAGTATAAAAAATAATTTAACAGCTGTATTAAATGCCAGCTCAAGTATATAAATTAATCTAATCTATCCTGACTTAATGCTTAATAATTTTAATTATTTAAGTTCAGGAATGATAACGCAGCTATAAGCATAACCTAAACAAAACAACGCATGCAAATAAATTAGGTAGGATAATGCTGCAACCTTTCAAAGGGATTCACAGTTTTCACTTAAATATCACAAATTCAATGATAACATTATTACTATTAATACCTTTAATCGGTAGTTTAATACTTTTACCTATGTCAAATACTATCGAAAGTCAAAGTCAAATGAAAAAAATAGCCTTGACAACATCTTTAATAAATTTTTTTGTCTCATTATTTTTATGGTATCAATTTGATTCAAGTCAAACACAATATCAATTTGTATCCGAATTTAATCAATTAAACTTTTGTCATTTAAATTTTGGTATAGATGGTATATCTTTATATTTTGTATTATTAACAACATTTGTTACACCAGTAGCATTATTATCTAATTATACAAATATAACTAAAAATTTAAAATTCTTTTTAATTTCATTCTTATTATTAGAAACATTACAAATCTGTGCTTTTGTATCCTTAGATTTATTATTATTCTATATCTTTTTCGAAAGTATATTACCTGTATTATTTATAGTTATAGTAATATTTGGACATGGTAATGATAGATTTAGATCAGCATTTTTATTATTTTTATACACATTAGCAGGAAGTTTACCTATGTTATTATGTATATTAATGATATATAGTTATATAGGCTCAACAGATTTCCAATTAATATCTTTATATTCTATTAGTTTAGATAGTCAAAAAATTTTATGGCTAGGTTTCTTCATAGCTTTTGCGGTTAAAACTCCTTTATACCCTTTTATTATTTGGTTACCTAAGGCCCACGGTGATTCTCCTATTGGAGGGTCAATAATCTTAGCAGCTACAGTTATTAAGCTGGCAACCTACGGATATCTTAGAGTGTTAATTAATTTCTTACCAGATGCTACTAATTATTTCGGTCCTTTAGTGCAAACTATAGCTATTATATCCTTAGTTTACGCTTCATTAAGTACTATTATCCAACAGGATACAAAAAGACTAATTGCCTATAGCTCTATTTGCCATATGGCTGTAGTAATTTTAGGTTTATTCTCTAATACAATACAAGGTATTGAAGGTGCAATTTTACTTTCTTTAGCACATGGTTTTGTTTCACCCGCCTTATTTATTTGCGTAGGGTCTGTTATCTATGATAGAACTGGAACTAGAATAATTAACTATATTAGAGGGTTAGTTACTTACATGCCTGTGTTCACAATATTATTCTTCATTTTCACTTTAGCTAATACTGGAATACCTCTAAGTTTAAACTGGCTTGGTGAACAGCTATCTTTAATTGGTATATGGCAACAAAATCCAATTATTGCATGTTTAGGAGCAACTGGTATTGTGTTATCTGCTTGCTATTCTATGTTCTTGTATAATAGATTATCTTATGGTAATTTATCTCCTTCATTACCTCCATTAAAAGACATTAATAGAAGAGAATACTACCTACTAATTAGTTTATTAGTTCCAACTATAGTTTTCGGTATACTACCTAATGTTATTTTAACTACTTTACATACTTCTACAACTGCTTTACTATATACAGTAGTTTAAGTTACTTAGCGAAAATTGAGAGAGTTTATAACACGAAGAAGGCATATCTGAGGCTAATTTAAGACCTAACGAAGTAACCTTAAAGTTTTATTTTGAAAACTAGTACTTCGCGGTATTTTAAGTATAAAATGCAGTTAATAGTTAGAAATAGTTATAAAAATATTTATAATAAGATTTAACACAAGTTTCTTATCGTTGCTTTAAATGTATCTATTCAGTTACTGCCTGCTTAGCTTTAACACATATTTCACCCGCTGCTTAGCTAGCGCAACCAAATGTTTTAAGCAAGTTTTATTTTTAGTACTAATTAAGCTAAGCAGGCAGCTACATCACTATTAATGTTCAATTTAATAATTTTTCTGGCATTAAACCTTAGAGGTTACCCAAATACGTACCTATAATTAATAAGTAGCAACCTTATTTGCTTCGCTAGAGCAGAGATAAATCATAAGTTATTTACTTCTTGCGGTAGCTTGCGCTACCGCAGGCCTGCTTATGCTTGCGCCAAAACGACGATAAAACTAAATATTTAGAATGCTTAGTCATCCTGCCTTAAATATTAATGTATTAGATCTAATAATATCTGCAGCAGCGCTGCTTATGCAGCAGGCCTGGCATTTACCGCTGCTGCATAAGCAGCAGCATTAAATGCAAGATAAGCGCATCTGGCATTAAATGCCAGAGTAATATTTGCTATTAAAATTTCCTACTACTAAATTTAAGGTCACTAATTCTAGGTTAAACCTACTAATCTTAATAATAATAATTATTTAGTTAGTTTTATTTGCTTTTATTTGATTAACTTAACATTTTGCTTATCCGCAAGCATGCGCTGCTAATGCAGCAGGCATGCTTGCTGCGGTAAATGCCTGATTATGCTGCAGCGGTAGCGCATCTGGCAGTTAATGCAGTTAGGCTATTACAGTCGCTGCGGTAGGCATGCTTGCGGCATGCTTGCGGCATGCTTGCGGCATGCTTGCGGCATGCTTGCGGCATGCTTGCGGCATGCTTGCGGCATGCTTGCGGCATGCTTGCGGCATGCTTGCGGCATGCTTGCGGCATGCTTGCGGAGCGAAGTTAATTAGAACAACTAATAAAAATTAAGTTTAATTTTACCATAGCGAAGATTATCCTATTAAATTATAAGTGTTTATAACTGCAATCACATTTATATGTGGCTAGCAATAAATCTATTAAATTTCCTGCGGCTACCGCCTGCCTGCTTATGCTGGCATCTTAATTTAAGATTTAAAGCTAGATTAATTTTATTTAAATTAAAAATGACAACAATCTTTGTAAATATGTTAGCTTTTGCTACATTAATCTCTAGTATTTTATCTATTACATCTAAAAATCCTGTAATTTCAGTAATCTTTTTAATTTCTACTTTTGTATCTGGAGCAGGTTATTTAATTCTTATAGGAATTAATTTTGTAGGTATCTCTTACATCATAGTATATGTTGGTGCTATTGCTGTTTTATTCTTATTCGTTATTATGATGATTAACATTAAATTAACTGATATCTTAGAAACAGGTAGTCAATATACTAAAAATTTACCTTTAGCTATAGCAATAGGTTCTTTATTTATATTTTTAATCTTTAGTATTATACCATTTAACTTTAATAATGTACCAGCTATTTCTATTTTCTTAGATAAAATTACTTATTTAAATACTATATTTTACGGTAGTGGTAATGCAGAATTAGGTAATTATTGCTACAACCTTGGATGGTTAGGTAATAATATTGTTTCTGCAGGAATTAATTCTACTAGTGATGTGATTATTACTGATTTCCAACAAATTGAAGCTTTAGGTTATAGCTTATATACTTACGGTGCTGTACTATTAATTACTTTAAGTATGATTTTATTATTGGCAATGTTTGCTACAATAGTAATTTCAAAAATAAAATAATAAGAAGTAAAAATAGTAATACAGTTAAATAGATAATATAATGTTTGCGTACGCGAAATATATTGATATCTAAATATAAAGAATTTAGTAATTTAAAAAATAGCGCTGCTTAGCAAGCTGCAGAGTTCAGAATTTCCTTTATTTATAAGTATTTTGATTTTCTCTTTAATTTCTTTAACTATTTATTTATATAAATTGGTAAGTGTAGTAGGTTATTTACTTTCTATTTATTTAGTTAGAAGATATGATATAGAAACTAAATTTCCTAGATTAAAAAAAATAATTAGATTTTTCTGCGTACGCTGAATAGCTCACTATTTTGAATAATAATTGAAGGAATTATTGCTTTTTTAGCCTTAATTATCATTGTGGTTATTTGTTTAATGGTAGTAATTATATCAAAATAAAGATAAAATCTGAATTATAACTGTACCCCCAGCTTGTAGTAGCAGGCATATGCGCATCTGCAGCGGTAGCAGCGCATGCTTGCTAACCAGGAAGCAGGCAGTCGTCTAGCAATTAAAGCCTCCAGTACTAGCCTAAGCTAGTCTATTATTAAAAGAGACTATGTTTCTTAATTTACGAGCCTCGGTTGCTTAGTGGTCAAAGCGCTATACTGAAGATATAGATATGGAAGTTCAATTCTCCCCCGGGGCATAAATAATAACTTATCATACCGCAGCAAGCATGCGCAGCTGCTGCTACCGCCGCAAGCATGCGCTACCGCAGCTACCGCAGCTACCGCAGCTACCGCAGCTACCGCAAGCCTATAAATTCACATTAATTTTAAACATGTTAAAATATAATTTATTAAAATTAAACATAACTTGATATAAACTAATACAATCATTTCGCGTACGCAAACAATATTTAATAGCAATTTCTTTAAGATTCCGCTACCGCCGCAAGCAAACTGGTACTTTATATTCATTATATTTTTCAATCGAAATATTATCGAAATATTTAATATCTGGAGTTTTACCAATATAATTTAAATTATTTTTATTTACAAAATTATAAGGAAATATAGTTTTACGCAAGCATGCCTACCGCAGCAACTTTAAAAGATTTACCTAATTTACTTAAACTTGATAATAAAATTTGATAGCTATCTCTAAAATCTAAAACTATTGAATAATTACTATCAATTGGTGTAAATTTCAATTCAATTGAAATTAATTTACCATTATTCATTAATACATTAACATTACCTAATTTAACTAACACTCTTAATAGAAATATACCATCAAAATTAGCAAGATTATGAATATAAACTTTATATCTATTATATTTAGCTCTAGCTAATGATAAATACAATTTGTGAGCATATCTATACTATCTTTATAATCATTCAAAAAGAAATTTTTATATTCTTTACCATCAAAAAAATGCAATTAAATATGGTACATGTTCGTTATTATCATTTAAATAAGTTTCTATATCTAATGTAATGAATTTATTATTAATCTTGAGTGATTTTGTAGTTGTTTTAATATATCTATTAGGTTTACTTACTTTAAAGATATCTAATTCACCATCTTTAGTAAAATAATAAGTATTTTGACCAATTTCTCTAATAATAGATTTATTTTTATCATAATAACTATCATTATATTTTAAAATTAAATCTCCATCTTTATAAAGATGTTTCTACATTATTATGATTATCTAAGAGAGTAAATTTTGTTTATTCACACTTACTTATTTAAAATAGTGCTAATATCTCATAACCTCGATCTTTGTCTTTTGTATTGATGTTTTATTTTTATTTTTATTTCATTTTTGTGTATACTACTCATTTTTTAAATTTAATGATTTTAATGTAATTTATTATAAGGGATAATTCATAATTTTACAAATATTATAATTTTGCTTTAGCAAGCATGCCGCAAGCATGCCGCAAGCATGCCGCAAGCATGCCGCAAGCATGCCGCAAGCATGCCGCAAGCATGCCGCAAGCATGCCGCAAGCATGCCTACCGCAGCAAGCATGCGCTGATAAAATTTTTACATTTAGTGATTTTATTTTAATGATTTTAGTGTAAACTACAAAGAGAGTGTAAAGTTTTTAGTTTGCTCCATTATTTGTAATAATACAAGCTATTACTCTACTTACTCTTTTTGATATATTTTTGATTTTGTATTATTATTTCATTAGGTTGTCAAAGTACATAATAATTTATTATGATGATTTTAGTGTAAAATTTAATTACCCACCCTCTATTTAATATATTCTGCAGTTAAAGTAAACTCTATTAAATATTTTTAAATACCCTCCCTAATTAGTTATTTATTATTATTTCTTATTAAAAGGATTAAAATTAATATTAATACCACTTGTTTTCTTTTTTAATAATCCTGTTGAAGGATCTAAATCAAACTTTTTATTTTTAGGAATATCCATTGCTAAACCAGTAGTTGGATTAAAACTTCTAAATGTTTCTTGATTATGATCTTTAGGTAAATTACTTATAATAGGTTTTGGAGTTTTATCTACATCTGGTAAACTTGAAGTACTAGCTAATGGAGTTTTATCCAAATCTGAATCAATACCAAAATTACTATTAAATTCATGTTGTTTTGAAGGATCAAATGTAACTAATGTGTTTTTGCAAGCTTGGCAAGCATGCCGCAAGCATGCCGCAAGCATGCCTACCGCAGCAAGCATGCGCTGTTGTTTCAATATTTTCTGTTTTTGCAAGCTTGGCAAGCATGCCGCAAGCATTTGCTACCGCCGCAAGCATGCGCTGTTCTCTAAAATAATGATTATATTCATCTCTTTTACTTCCAAAAAATGATGTATTTTCATTATCAGGAGTTTTATCACCGCAAGCCTGCAAAGGAGTAGGTTTATCAAAATTATTAGGATCATTGTCAAATGGTTTAGGGTCATCTTTGCAGGCTTGCGTTGAAAATAATTTCTAATATCTAGCTTAGTTTCACTCTGCTAACCTATTTAGATAAAATCTAAAATTTAAAAGTATCGATGTTAATATAGTCTCATCATTAAAAATTTAACCGCTTATGCGGAAGTTAATTAAAGGGGTTATTAAGGAAAACTAAGGCAAATTTATATATATAAGGAGGGTCTAACCCAAAAGCTTACAAAAATCATAAGGTTTTAAATACATTTAAGCGATCCTAAGGTAAACCTTATTAATTAATTACTTCCTGAAGTAAAACATTTCAGTAGGGAAAGGAAAGGAAATCAACCGAGACTCCGAGAGTAATGGTGAGTGAAATCGGACTAGCCTAAAAATTGTACTATAAATTGAAGTCTGAAAAAGGTCAAAAACTATAAGTCCTGTAGGTTTATGGTACAATAATATAAACAAATTTTATCTAATTTAAGCTCAAAGGTTACTTAGTTATATTACTAAATAGTAAAATTAGACTTAATAATTAAGAAGATAAAATGTTAAGTACGATGAGAGATAACTTGTCGGAATAAAGGGGAACCATCCTCTAAGGCTAAGTATTATAAATTTAGCGATAGTGAAAAAGTACTGTGAAGGAAAAGTATGAAAAGCGAGTAGTATACACAAAAATAAGTTTATAATTAAGTTATAAATGAATTGGTGAAATAGATCATGAATTAGTAACTCTATAAGCAGTCGGAATTCTTTTAAAATAAGGATGACGGCGTACCTTTTGCATAATGGGTCAGCAACTTAATAGCATGTAGCAAGGTTAAAAGCCTTAGCGAAAGCGACTGGATATAAATAGATATTCCTATATAGGAGATGTCGAAAACAATGATGGATAAGTTACTGCTATTAGACCCGAAGCCAGGTGATCTTACTTAGACCAGATTATAATGGATCGAACGGGTGAATGTTGCATAATTCTCCGATGAGTTTAAGTAAGCGGTGAAATGCCAATCTGACCTGGTGCTAGCTGGTTTTCTACGAAACATATTTAAGTATGACATCTACCAACCCTATATAATGTAGGGGAGTTTTAATCTTTAATTTAGATAAAAAAACTTACAGATTTATGGAGGTACAGCAAGGCAATTCCCAACAAGTAAATTTATTTTAAAATTTATGCGTTTAGGTTGCGGGGACCTCGAAAATCTTACCTTTGGAAGCGAATCTCGGAATTACATAAATTGGTGGTAGATATTCAGACTGCTCAAGCTAAGTTGGGCAGTCAAGACGGAAACAGCCGAGAACACTGATCAAGGTCCCAAATGATTGTTAAGTGAAATTAAGGACGTATGACTATCGTATACAGCTGTGAAGTGAGCCTGGCAGTCGCTACTTATAATGAACGTTTGTAACAACGCATCAGCAGTCCTGCATTTGCAGCCTTTGCTTTATAAAAGGATGCTGCATTAGCAGCTGCAAAGGTAAAATAGATACTAGCGCCGAAAATTTAACGGGTCTTAAACAATCAACCGATATCGTGTTGGTTAGCTTTAATATAAATTATATTAGAGTTAATCTAGGTAGTAGAACATTCAGTCAAACTAATGATAATACAGTGTTTCATTGTATTTTAGGTTACTGAAGAGATAATGCTGACATGAGTAACGTAAAAAGAAGTTATAATACTTCTCGCCGAATACGAAAGGGTTTCAAATACGAAAGGTTAATCCATTTTGATTTAATGCGGCCTCTAAGGATAATAGCTAACGCTATGACTGATGAGTATAAAATAGAAAGTCTAATTACTAAATAACTAGACCAGGAAATTAATATTTTATTACTACCGTACCCTAAACCGACACAGGTTCGTAGGTAGAGTATACTAAGGCGTAGAGCTAAAAGTTGTTAAGGAACTCGGCAAGTTCACCTCATAAGTTTGACGATAAGAGGTACCGTATAAATTTAAATCTAAATTAGAACGGTGGCACAGAATCGGAGGCCCCGACTGTTTACTAAAAACACATCACAGTGCAATCATTAATATGATAGTATACTGTGTGAAATTTGCCCGATGCCATTAATATAAGAACGGTCATTTTATAAGTGACTTATCGAAAATCTGGTTAATAGCGGTCTTAACTATGAGGATCCTAAGGTAGCAAAATCAGTTGGCCATTAAATGTGGTCCGGTATCAATAATGTAACGATGGTCTCACTGTCTCTACAACTTGCTCAGTGAAATTGAATTACGCGTGCAGATGCGCGTTACCTCCAGGGGGACGGGAAGACCCTATGCAGCTTTACTGTAGTTAGTTATCATGTGAATCTAGAACAATCTTAACTCAGAGAGAATAGGGTAGTCGAAATAACTTCTAGGTTCTAGAGGTTAGACAAATATTGGGAACCTTACAGTTAGGATTGGGTTTACATTTACCTTAATTAAGAAAAAAAAAGGGATAGTTGACTAATTGGCAGTTTGACTGGGGCGGTCGTCTTTAATAGAGTAGCAAAGTACATCCAAATATTTTTTTTATTTTACTTTATAGATTAAATAGTCTACTAAAGCTAACAAAAATAATCTTCTATTAACTTATTAAAGTAAATTATGCTGATAATGGTATTTAGAATCGGCCGCTAGTTTTCTAGGGGCTTAAATTTAACTATAAATTTTATAAGGTATAGCTAGAAATTGAATGGAGATCAATCAACCGGTGAAGGGTTGCGCAGAGTTCAATGGCGGTAAGCATGCTTAACTGAAAGACTCAAAAGTCGCACAGATACGTAAGTAGGGCATAGTGACCCCTCGCTATAGTATGGGATAGACGAGGATCAATTGATAAAAGTTACGCTAGGGATAACAGGCTGATAGCCGACGAGAGTACACATTGTCTCGGCTGTTTGGCACCTTGATACACATAACTTAAACTATTAAGGAAGTATCTCACAAAATTTGTTTCAAAGATAGAATAGCACTGCAAACGTAAGGGTTGCGGGAGGCAAAGCGCTGTAGCTACATAAATAGATTTAAGTTAAGACTTCGGGGATTTTTAATAGCGATATTAAATTAGAAGTTGGCTATTTGCTGGAACATCCTTAGAGCTTTAAATACTTATTCTTTTTATTATTCTCCCCACCCCATAGATAAGAAGTAGGACTGATAGAAATTATAATAAGTGAAAATTTTAAAGATTGGACAATCAGCAGGGAAGTTTTTAATATAATTTGGTGTAAGCAACTGTAAAAAAAATATTTTAACCCCTCAACGACTACACGCCAATATCCAGTTGCTTTGTAAATGTATTCTTACACTGGATAAAGATATAGTCTAAACTTGACTGAAAAGTTAAGAAAATTATTTAACTGCCACAGGCTGGTATTAAGTAATTATTGCGATGTCGACTCATCCTATCCTCCGGGGGAAGAAGCTTGGAAGGGTTCGGCTGTTCGCCGATTAAAAGGGTACGTGAGTTGGGTTTAATACGACGTGAGTCAGTATGGTCCCTATCTTCTGGAGGGACAATTAGTAAAAAGGGGCAGACCTTCCAGTACGAAAGGACCAATAGGCTGTGTTTCTCTAGTGTACCAATTGTTTTTAATTGTAATAGTTAGTTCGATTTAATAAGAATATAATGAATGCATAGTTGGGTAGCCACAAACATAATAGATAAGTGCTGAATGTCTATCAAGCAAGAATCTAACCCCTAGATACTAAATGGTTTATTAATTAAACCTTAATTGAGAAATAGAACATTTCTAGATAGGCTGCAAATGAAAGTACTGTAAAGTATTTAGTTTAGCAGTACTAATTTATAAAAAAACTGAATGATGATGATTAATAATCTATTACTATCTCACCCTAATTAGTAGTTGCTTATGCAAATGCCTGCCTATTACTTATTAGCTCTGTTAGATTACTTTTAAATAAAATCAGCATTTAATAAATAGTACTAGTTTAAGCTAGAGAGACCGCTACCGCTGCAACCGCAGTTGAAATAAAGCATAACGATAGTAGTTAGTTAGTGAATAAGCGAAGAACTAAAAGGGGGGAATAGACCTAATTTGGTAAGGGACTTACCCTGGGAGTAAGGATTTGCGAGTTCGAGTCTCGCTTCCCCCTAATATAAATCTAAATGGGACAAATTAATTCTTCGCGTAGCACTGCAGCTTATAAGCAGCTTACCTATAAGGTCTTCAGCGGCGCAGGCCTGCAGCATCAGCGGCAGTAAATTTTAAGGTAATTTAGATTTTTAACCCTTTCCCCCCTGCGGCTTAGCAAGCAATATTTATGCTGGCATTTAATGCTTGCGGTAGCATTAGCTGCTTATGCAGGGGTTAACTTTTGTTTATTACAGATTTAAGGTCTTATGGCTGAGTGGTTTAAGCGAGGTACTGTTAATACTTTTTACAGGGGTTCGAACCCCCTTAAGGCCTAGTAAATAAAAACACAAATCTAACTCTCAGCCTGCTTATGCAGCTGCCTAGAACTTCGGCAGCTATGTTATGCAGGCCTGCTGCATTAGCAGCTGCGTTACCTCTTTAGACTTTTTAGACTCTTTAGACTCTTTAGACTCTTTAGACTCTTTAGACTCTTTAGACTCTTTAGACTCTTTAGACTCTTTAGAATAGGTGCCTGCATAAGCTGCAGTGCTACGCGAAGAACAAATTAGACAGCCGAGATAGTTTAATTGGTAAAACGGACTCCTTGTAAGATTTTAATATTGGTTCAAGTCCAGTTTTCGGCATATAATAAATAGATTTAATTTAAGTTAGTGTAAATGAGCTGCAGCCGCTTATGCAGGGTTGGTAGATTTTAGGTTGATTAAATAACGTTAACTTACTGTTGATATTTAAGCTTTATTTACCTTAGCTAGCTTCAGCGCATCTGCATAAGCGGCGCAGGCCTGCAGTATAAGCGCATGCTTGCGGCAGTATTAAATTTTACTTTTTTGAGTTGTAGTTTAATTGGAAAAACACCATTTTTTGGTAATGGCTTATACCAGTTCGAATCCGGTCAACTCAGTTAATAAATAGCGGCGCAGGCCTACGCCATTACATACACAGCGGCTTATAAGTAGCTTACCTCTGAGGTAGCTGCGCATCTGCATAAGCGGCGCAGGCCTGCAGCATCAGCGGCAGTAAATTTTATATTTTTGTAAAATAAGATCTGCTCAGCGTACTTCGGCAACGCATCTGGCATTTAATGCTTGCGGTAAATGCCTGATTATGCTGCAGCGCATGCTTGCGGCAAAAAAGAGTGTAGTATAATTGGTAGTATCGTGATCTCCAAAATCACTGGTAGGTGTTCGAGCCACCTCACTCTTGTTAAATTATAATAATAATTTCCTATTTCTGCTGCTGCTGCCTGCTTATGCCTGCATAAGCAGCTGCTACCGCCGCAAGCATGCCTGCTACCGCGCATCTGCATAAGCAGGCAGCTATATTTATAAAAATATTTCATTAATTTAGGGCCCTTAGCTTAATAGGTAGAGTATCTAATTGTCAATTAGAGCGGTTTCAGTTCAAATCTGGAAGGGCTCGTTATATTGTCTTAAATTTTTTTGTTTATTTTTATGCTTATAATAGAAGCTGCTTATTATGTGTGGCGCATCTGGCATTTAATGCAGCGTTGTGATTTTTACTTTGCCAACCGTATTTCGACTACCACTTCAGTTAAATTTTAGCTTAAATTGTAAAATTTAAATCACTTTTTCCATCTGTAGAGATGCCTGTTACTTATGCCTGCTGCATTAGCACCCGTCAACATTGCCTGTTTATGTAGCAGGTGTTTTAAAGTTTAATTTAATTATTTCCGCCCGCGTACTTCGCAAAGGCAGTAAGTTCTCTTAGTTCAACTGGTTAAAACAGCATTCTTCTAAAGTGCGAATTTTGGTTCGAGTCCAAAAGAGAATTAAAGTTTAATTTGTATTAGCTGTTGCTGCAGCATTAGCGGCGCAGGCCTGCTGCTTAAGCAGGCAGTACTTCGGCAAATGTTCCAGGGTGCCTGCACACACTTTAAATTAAATTTCTACGCTGGCTAGTTTTAATTTTAAATTTAAATTTAAGAAGAATTACCGCAAGCATGCGCTGCTAATGTCTGCTTATGCAGAGAAATTTACCCATTTATAGTTTGAATAAGCTATATAATTATTCTAAGCCTGTACTGGAACGAATGTATACCTAGTTGGCTTAATTTTTAATGACTAGCTGTAGTTTTATCCAACGGTCACTACCGTATACAAATAGTTAATAACTATATTTGGATCATATGCAGCAGTCCTTAAATTCTACAAATACTAATTTTTTAGTCTTATAGCATTTTAATTTTAAGGTTTAAACTTCCCAATGCCGTAGCTTATTGCAGCTTAGCAGAGGCAAGGGTTAAATTGTTTGTTTTAAGACTCTTTACATCTAAGTTCAATTAATTTACTTGAACAATAATTTTATCAATTAAATGAAAAATATAAACTTTTTTCCCTTATCAAATAAACAAAATAAACAAACAACTACTGGTTATGCAGGCATCCACACCGCTGATGTGCCTTTATTTAAAAATCCTAATAGTAATACAAAGTTAACTAATGAATCTTTAATTAGCTATAATAACATTCACAAAATGAGAAATAATTTATTTAGAGAGTTAATTCAAAAATATGGACTAGGTATGATATTAGGAGCTGCAACATTAGATGGATATAGAAGACAGGTTATAAATGACAGAAGAAATAATATACTTGAGAATATAGAAAAAGAAAAACAATTTAAATCAGAAGAAATAAAGTTAGAATATAACAAAATGATTGAAGATGAAATGACTAAAAATAAGAATAAGGCTACTATAGAAAGATATAAAGAAGCAGCTGATGAACATAGAAAAGCTGTAGAAAAATATAAAGCTGAAGGTAGTGAATATAATAAAAATGAAGAAAATAGGTCATTCAAAAAAATGAATGAATGTTATGATGAAATATCTAAATTAAATATAAGTGATTATTTCATTTCTTTATATAATAAATATATTGAATATTTAGATTATTTAAGTAGTGATAAAATTGTTTGTTTATTTAATTTAATTATAGATGGTTTAATATTATCTTCTTTCCTTAGTGTGATATCTATAATGTTAAGTGAGAATATAATAAATAAATTAGGGTTTTTAGATAAATATCCTAGAATACTTAAAATAATCAAATTAAAAAGTGATATAAATAAAAAAGTAACTAAATTTTATTTATTAATGCATTTTATTATTATATTATCCGGTATTTTAGGTAATATTTATATGTTTTTTATTTAAAAAATTGTAGTTGAATAAAAGTTTGATCAGCCCTTTATATTAGTATTAGAATATGATTAAAATTGGTTTAATTATTCTCTCTCCGCCAGTTGTTGCTACACATTTAAAAATGGTAGTCGAAGTCTCTATAGACCTAAGTGTGGAAGCAGTTAGAAAACTGATGGAACTGACAACTCATGCACCAGAAATTGAGAAAGTTAAAATTGACAAATGGATAACAGCGCTAAAAAATAGTGGTTATTATGAACCTGTTTCAAAAAATATAGCTTCGTCTACTAGAATATCGTTAGATACTTTACCACGTCAGTGATGAAACTCTTCAATTAATATCAAATATCGCTGACAATTCTGTTGTAGTTTATGCATATGTTGTAACAGAACTTGCTTTATCCTTGTATAAATCTCAAATTGATAATATCTCGAAGACTCCTGTAGAAATTATTAAGTATATTAATGGAAATCTAAAAAGATTAGGCATAACTGACTTTAAAGTAGAATTCAGTGAAAATTTCAATTCAAGTAACCCCAAACTACTTGACCTAGTGTATAAAAATAGTCAGTCTCAAATAGAGAATACTAATAACGCTATTAGCTTAGGAAAATTGCACATTAATGTATTTCCCGCAGATCCGAATCAGTTAATAAAATCTGTGATATCTTTTCGACAGTAAAATATAGTATTGAAGAATATTCTCCTGAGATAGAGAGATTAGCTAATCTAATAGAGAATAGCGGTTTAGTTTAATTATCCCACCCCCAGCCCAGCTTTTTGGGGATACTGCTTATTAATAGTAAGGCCTCGCAACAGAGGCAACATATTATCTGCGTACGCGAAATGATTGATACTTATCAGCTTGTTTATCCACTGCTACTGCTGCTGCAGCAGATTAAATATTACAAATTTACTTCTTATCGTGTTAGGTTGCTTAGGTTAGACAGCAGCAGAAATAATTCTAGTTAGTTTTTTTTTCATTATTCAATTGAGAGTTGTTTAAACTTGTAATTAGACTATAAGGTAATATAATTTTTCTTTCTATATATATATCTACACTACTTCTACCTAGTTCTAAAGAAGACTTTTGCTTTAAGATTTGCAAAGTTAATTTAAAATTTTTCTAGGTATCCTAGCTATGCTACTATTTTCTAAAACCCCTATTTTCAAGGGTTTACAACTCTCAGGAATTTAGACACTTTTTATGCACAAAATATTTATTAGAAAACGACATTTCATCACAACATAATTACTCACAGGTAAATTAGCAAAACATTTTCAAGTTAACTAGAATGATAGAATATAAGAGGGATTAAGTGTTGAGTGGTCTTTTCTTCTAGTATAGACATGCGTGTATCAAGGTTCAATTCCTTGAATTTCCGATATCTGTAGATAAATCTACCTTATAATACAACATTGTTACAAATTAATCTTAAAATTAAAAGAGGAATATGATTGACATAGTATATAGTATACTGATTAACATTAATCCTATAATATATACTTAATGCTTATATTTTATATAAGTAACGGTTTAATGATTAGATATTACACGACATATTGATTTCATTTATGAGAAATAAAGAATATTTGTTAATACTTATTAATGCTAGTTAAAGCTAGTTAATGTAAATTAATGTAAGCAAATGTAAAGCGAGTATAGTTAAATTGGTATAATCTTTGCCTTCCAAGTTGAGGTTGTCAGTTCGAACCTGGCTACTCGTATCAAATTTAAATTAATATAAAATAATAAACAGTAAAATAAAATCTATATTATCCTGCATTAGCATAAGAAGTAGTCGCTTATGGCATTTAATGCTGCGGTAAATGCCTGATTATGCAAATGCCTGCTTATGCAAATGCCTGCTTATGCAGCAGCGGTAGCAGCAGCTAGTAGGCGATAAGTAAGAAATTTTAATTATTAATTATAGTAAATCTCATAAATCTAAATAATAGATTATTTATAGACTATTAAGTAAATTGTAATCCTCAATATCTCATTAAAATTATAGAATTATTGATTATTGTTATCAATTTACTATAACAGCTTATTCTTCTAGTAAATTAGTTGTGGCACAACCACTATTTTTGTTAGAAGCAGAGATAGTTCTAATTTAGAACTCTTAAATAAACAAACTTCAAATATGCCACAATTAATACCTTTTTATTTTTTTAATCAAATAGTATTTGCCTTTGCTGTATTATTCTCTATAATTTATGTATTTTCAAAATATATTTTACCTTCATTTACATTCCAACAAGTTATAAGATTATATATAACAAAATTAAGTAAAAAAAATTAATTTGCATGCTGCAGACCTGCGTTGTTTTTAATTTATAAAATAAAATTGGAATCGATACGTTATTTGTATTATAATTTGAAATTTAAAGTATTATCTCCATACTTATCTAAATAAACTAAATAACCAAAACAAATTTGTTTCAAAGTACACTGCAGATTTAAATTCTAACTATCTAAAGTAAATGCCCCCCAGCCCCCAGTTATACAGCCATACAGTAATACAGCCATACAGTAATATAGCCATGTTTTTATAATAAAATTAGAAGCTGTAACTAGCCTATGTCTATAAATACTTAAATACTTAAATACTTAAACACTTAATCCCATTTATATTTATACATGAACTTGAACTTATAATTGAACTTATACTTCAACTTGAACTTATTTGATTTTATTGATTTGTTTTCTAATAATATACTTGATAGCTAAAATTTGTTTAAATTCCTGATAATCGTAAACGTAAAAACTTGAAAATCGAGTTTTATAATTTATGACCAAATGGGTGCTGGGTGAATTGCTTATTACTCTCAGATAACACGTAAACAGTCTCCCTCTCTACAACACTTAATCCTTCTTATACTTTAATCATTATTATCTGTTAACTGGTACAAAAAGTGTCTAATTTACTGAAATCGTATTTGTTAAAAAACAAAACTACTATGTAGTAGTAAACAAGTAAACAAGTACAGAGGTAAAATTTAATGAGTTAATTGATGCATAGGTATAGTATAACCTAGTTACTTTATTCGCTCTATATCTCTACTACTACATACTTATGTTAGGGGTTATTGTTATAAATTTAAATAATTTATTTAAATCTAACCATTGCCTAATTAGAGGCAACTACGGCAGCTGCAACTGTAATTTATTAAATTTAACTATATATATTATATAGCCGTTGGGGTTTAATTAATTATTAAGAAGCTGAATCTATCCATACTAAGAAATCTGGTGAAGATACTGCTTCAACTACTATAGGCATAAATCCATGCCATACTCCGCAAATTTCAGAACATTGACCGTAGAATGTACCAGCTCTTTCAGCTAAGAAAGATACTTGATTTAATCTACCAGGAACAGCATCTAATTTTATTCCTAATGAAGGTACAGCGAAAGAGTGTATTACGTCTGCACCAGTAACAATTAATCTAATGTGGCAATCAACAGGTATCATTAAATTATTATCTACATCTAATAGTCTAAATTGACCTAATTCTAAATCTGATTCAGGGATCATATATGAATCAAAATCAATAGATTCTCCAGTTTCAGTAATAAAATCAGAATATTCATATGACCAGTACCATTGATGACCTACTACTTTAATAGTTAATGTAGGTGATATTACTTCATCCATTAAATATAATAATCTAAATGAAGGGAAAGCAATAGCAATTAAAATTAAAGCTGGTGTTATAGTCCAAATTAATTCTAATACTGTTCCATGTGTTAAATATTTATGTGCAATAGGATTTTTACTTGATTCGAAGTAATAAACGATTGTAAATAAAGCCCAGAATACAGCTAAAGAAATTACTACTAGATAGAAACCTATAGTATTGTGTAAAGTAACTAAACCTGTAAAACCTGGAGTAGCACTATCTTGGAACCCAAATTGCCAAGGTTGAGCAGCATCATTATATATTGTTGTAAATAAATTTGTTAAACTAATTAAATTTGTCATGATATTTTATATTATTATAGCTAATTAAAGATTCATTAGTTAACTTTGTATTACTATTAGGATTTTTAAATAAAGGCACATCAGCGGTGTGGATGCCTGCATAACCAGTAGTTGTTTGTTTATTTTGTTTATTTGATTTTCTAATACTGCATAATAGTTATATAAGCTATATATGTTTTATTAAAACAAGTATTTATTTGGTTATTGTAATATTTGTATTTCTACTTTAATTTATATTTGAATAATTTAGTTTGCAGGCCTGCGTTGTTAGTCAAATTATATTTACTATATTAGTTAATTAAATTAACACTATCTTTGAAACAAATACGAACAAAGAGACTTGAACTCTTACGGGTTTACACCCACTCCTTCTTAAGAGGAACTTGTTTACCATTACAACATGTTCGCTTAACAAATTATCATTATTTATAATATCTCTTTTAAATATATTTTGTTTTATCTGCAGCGGTAGCAGGCATGCTTGCTGCGGTAGCAGGCATGCTTGCAGCGGTAGCAGGCCTGCGTTGTTTTATCTATAGCTAAATTATCTGCGCAGTTATTAATTAATATTCAGTCTGTCGTTGAATAGATAAATTGTTTATTTGTAAATATCTGCGATATATTAAATGCCTGCCTGGTTAGCAAGCATGCGCTGCTACCGCTGCAGATGCGCAGCTAATGCTTCTCGTTTATAGTTGCATTAAATGCCATAAGCGGCTAGTTGAACTTATTTAGTGCTACTAATTGCGCTACCTTATAGCTATACTTTTGTCTTGAATTAGAGAGTTAAGAAGGAATTGAACCTTGAACATTAGACTTTGCAGGTCTACTACAGAACCATCTGTACACTTAACCCTTAAAAAGGTAATATTTGTAATATTTAAAAGTTGTCAAATTTATAAACTTCTACTAAATACTCATTATTCCTAAATAGCATACATAATTAGTCGCAGCTGCTGCCTGCTTATCTGCTTAAGCAGGCATAATTAGGCAAGCAAGAATACAGCAGCAGAAGAATAAAGAAGCCGTAAACTAAGACTCTACTCAGACTGTGAAGTTATTTTATGTTTTAAGTTGTGAATTAGGCCCTACAAGATTGAGATTATTTTAACTGATGCTTATGCAGCGGGACGAGAATTAGCTGATGATGCTGCAGCTGGCTAGCTGGCTACGTTGGCATTAAAATTTAGTTCAGTTCTTTTAATTAATTTTACTTAAATTCTTCTAATAATTCAAATAATAAATATTAATTTATAATTATCTATTTATCTATTATTTTACGCATAAGCGTCTTCTTTTCAATTTAGGGTTGGCATGTTTAGCATCTGGCATTTAATGCTTGCGTTAGCAAATGCCTGCTTATGCAGAGCAGCGGTTCCATTCTAAAACCTTTCCATTTCTCGACCGGGTTATATTTAAAATTTTAGGTTTTCTGCACACTGTGACCCTAATTAAAAGTTAAATTTGGTTAGTAATTTAAATATTAAATTAAAGCTATAAGACTTACATATTATTAATTAATATTATCCTGAGGATAGTAATGAAGGCTGGGGGTTTAAATATTCGATACTGAATTCAGATATTTATATCAAAAATACAACGCAGGCCTGCAAATATCGATAGACCGATATATAAAAATAAATGATAATAAAACATATTTATATGGGATTGAACATCTGAACTTTTTCCTAATGTTTCAAATTCACTTAACCAATTTTTAATAAAGTTAGGTAAGTATTCGGGTATCTGAGGAGTTTGGTTAGAATATAACTGCTTATGCAGTAGATAAATATGCAATAACATATGTGTAATTGCTATTGCCTGCCTAAGCAGCTATATATAAATATAAGATTACAAATTTTTTGGAGAAAATAAAAAAAATTAAATTATAACCAAAGATATTAAATAGAAATAAAATATTTAACATTATTGTTATAATTCATTTAAACCAATTTGGAAGTTGATTCTTAAATTGAATTAACAAAGCAAAAAACGTTCCACTAGTTTTTAAATTATTATCGGTATCATTATTTGAATTATTAGATGCAACATCTATAGTTAACATATCCTTATGTGATGCAGAAAAAACTTGTAAACCTAATATAATCGCAGGAGCAGCTATAAACCCAAAATAGGTTAATAATCTTCTTCTTTGCTGCTTAGCAAGCATGCGCAGCTGTAAATTTCTCTCCACATCACTTATCAAAGGTCTAAAGGGTCTATTGTGTACATGTTTTACATAATTTCTAATTAGTATACCATAATTAATGAAAAAAACTGAAGTAGCTGCTAATGCAGGCATTTATCGTGAAATTTACATTGTCTATAGTCCACCCCCATTGTAGATTTTGAAATTTTACAGCAATTTCATTTAAGGTAGTTTGACCTGCTAATGCAGCACCAAAAGGTTGCGAAGTACTCCGTTGAATATTTAAAGACTCTACTGCACTATTTGCCTCTGAAGGATTATTCGAATTTTGAATCTCTTTAAATATATTGTTATCTGCAGAGGAGGCATACAGATCTTTAACTTTTTCAAATAAAGTTAATACTGTTAAATTTTCATTTTCTAATAAAGACTCAATGTTTTCAGTTAATTTAACTTCAGAGATCTCAGATTTATTGATACCTAAATTAGTTTCTAAAAACCTAGTCACTAGTTTTATACTGTCTACTAACTGTACTTCTTGATTAAAATCAATTAATCGTCCTTCAGAGTCTACAAACCAAGGAAAGCTTTCACCATAACTTGACATTTCAGCTTTGTAATCTAAATCTGAACCATATTTATCAATGTGTTGAATTTTGCTATCTTCTAACTGTTGTAATTTTGTTGCAATTAGTTGACTTCTCTCTTGCAATTGCTCATCTACGGTTAGTGTTCTAGAAGATAAATTAGTACCTATTCTAATGGATAATCTTTCTGGGGAATTAGCGAGATTGCTAGTATGAAAATTGTTTTTATTTAAATTGTGACCTGCATAATTAGTCGCAGCCACGACCACGAAGCGTTGGAAATTAAATTTAATATTTAAAGGTAATCTATCGTATCTATTTGTTAACATTTTTATTTTTGTTTTTAATTTTTATTATATTTCAGAATAACTTGGCTAGCAATAGCAGCAGTAGCAGCAGTAGCAGTAGCACTGCTATCTAAAGCTAATTTAAAATAATAAAAAGAATTTATCTTAATTATATCAAGTATTAATGAAAATTTACTGTATAAGTAATTAAATTTTAAATAAAAGTTTATATTTTATTATATAAATTTTAAGCATAAAGTTTTAAATAAAATTTTGTACAGTCTAAGTAGAATACTTAGTGTAAAATTATAAGGCTGATCTCATTCTAATTTGTATTATTGGGAATGACCAACAGAATTGTAACTAAGATTTAGTGCGTACTAATTACGGCATACGCGCAGCTGAATACGATAAAATCTGAATTAAAAAAAATAATTGAAAATCTATGCAGCAGGCCTGCGCAGCTTATGTAGCAGCTAACCCTTTTAACACTATAACTAGATTAAACAAATACAACGCAGGCCTGCAAAAAGTGATTTAAATCAGAAGCATGTCTGCTCTTAGGGGGCCTGCATAAGCAGGCATAATCAGGCATATGTTAAGTAAAATTAAATTTAAAACAAGAAAAGGATTGCTAAATAAATTTAGAGGTTCTGAATAAGAACAATCGCTGCGCAGGCCTGCAGCAGGTAAATTTAAACAACTATTAGAAAGTCGAGTAATTATTTCCAGATACTTTCAGCTGCCTGCTAATGCATAAGCGCAGCTAATGCATAAGCTGCGCTGATTAGAATTAATAATTAATTAATAAATTTTATTTATAAAAAAATAAGACTGTCGACTGTAGCGACTAATAAAAAGGTAATTAAATTTTCTTAATGCTTCTTCGTTGCTGCGCATCTGCAGCTGCGCATCTGCTTCAGCAGGCAGCTGCTTCTAGGTGCTTATGCAGAGCTACGACTAATTATGCAGCGACAAAGACAAATTTGAAATAGCGTGTCTACGCAAGTAAGTAAAGGACAAATTAACTTTGTTAAAAAAAAAAAAATATGTTTTTACATTACGCAGGCCTGCAAACTACTTTTATAATACAAATTACGCAGGCCTGCAAACTACTTTTATTTTTTTTTTGTTAAAAAGCAGTAGTTTGAAATACCATTAATCCTTTATATTTCTAGTTGCTGAAGCAGATGCGCTTATGTAGATACGCGGTGCATCTGCTTCAGCGCATCTGCATAAGCAGGCAGAAAAAATTTTGAATTCAAAATTAAAATTCCATCAATCATTGCTAAACCTCACTAAGTGGTAAATGTCTCAAAAGCTATATCATCATTCAGGGATAGTATACTAGACAGATTATAACTTAACACATACTTGGTAGTGCTATTCAGAACAGTGAGTCGGCTGGCGAATTTACAAGTAAAATTATACTACAAAAGTTATCTAAAAAGGATAAGGATTATTATATTCAATTCATAGCTAACAAAATTTCTCTAAAATCAAATGAATATCTAACCGTTCTCATATATAAATTATACATCAACTATGGAATACGAGAAGATACACTATAAGTTAATAGTAAGTATTTATCAAAGATTATGGAAACACAACGCAGGCCTACAAACTACAAAGATTATAAGTTTCCAATAAGAATGGATCCTGATAACTACATAAAGTTAACTGCCAAAGGCTGGCCTTATAAAGATGATAATAGTTACAATGTAAAGATTACACCATTAACACAAGCAATAACCTAAAAAAAGAATTCTGAAAACAGAGTAGAAATCTTTAAATTTAATTTTATAATATAATATGAGGATAGAAAGATATCAGACACCAGCTTTGTAAGAACTATTGGTAAAACAAGTATCAAAACAATATGGCAGTTATTTTATAATTGTAGCCTCAAAGTAGAGAAACCTGTGAGACTCATTAGAAGTCAGAAAGCTTAAACCAAAGTAAGGAATAGTCAATATAGTTCTGGGTACAGCGAATGTAGACGTTTACTTTAAACCTTAGTTATTCTCCTGGTCTAAGGGAACAAAACTAACTCAATCTATCTGACGTATTTTGCTGCTTATGCAGGCTAGACGAGATGCTGAATGAAGGTAAAACTTTTTGTTTTTTATTTTTTACCTAGAAGATTTGAAATGATTAATGGGGATAATCTCAGCTGGGGGAATATTAACTGAATAGTTAATTTAAGAGTACCTCTGTTTTTTTAAGAGTTTTAATAGGAAGCGTTGCAGCATTACTTACAAAGAGGTAAGCTACGCTACGTAGATGATTTATTTAGCTTCAGAATTTAAAGTTGCTGCCTGTGTATGCAAAGCAACATCTAACTGCCTGCTTATGCAGGCTGGTATTTTCAGCGATACCGATTACAGGAACTATAATTAAGAACCATGCAAAATAAAATGCTGTAGAAATTTGACCTATTTCTAAATAAGGTGTTAATCATTTAACGTAGTACTTCTTTTGATGTTGATTTTTCTACTCGTTTAACATAGAAACTGCTGTTTTGGTGCATTAAAGGTTTACCATCCGCCAATCTTCTTGAAATAGTTTTTATAGACACTTGGAAAAAGTCTGCAACTTCTTGAATACTCATTGGAGAATAAACAGAGTTACCTTCTAGAGGACAGATTTTAATTTTAACATAACTGCCTCTAGTTCTAACATTCACCACAGAATTATCCGCTAAAAGCTGTTTAAATTTTAGGTCTAACTGATCAATAGCTAGTTTTTTTTGATCACCCTTAGTGTAAGTCCAATCATTCATCCTATCTGAAAGAGCCACGAAAAGAATTTGACCTTCAGGGGTTAAATGTTTTTCGCTCAATTTTATTGTTGCTTTTCCAATCATTAAAACTATTAACCTTTTTACTGAAGAAAGTTAAGTTATCCAAGAAAGGTATAAGTATTTTATTAATATAATTCATGTGTGATACCTTAATTAAGTACATTTTGTACGGTAAACTTTTATCGTTAAATATAACAGGTTTTTCTAAACCTTTAAGGTTTTTCAAATTATTTGGAATTAAACTTATCAAGAAATTAGCAACTTCATCTAGAACAGGTTTTTGTATAGAAGTAAGTCCTATTTCAAAGTGTTGAGTCAGACTTTTTTTAGAAACATAAAAGGAACCTTCACCTTCTATTAAACCTATTAGCCTGTAAGGGCTCACATTAATTCTGTGAAGTGTTGATTGTTTAAAGTTAACTCTATTTCTATTCATAGAGCTTTTTAAATTTAAAATTTGATCCTAGCATAAGCTACACTATAAATTTGGTCTAGTTTATCCTTTTGAACATATAGAAAAAATTCTTCTCTAGCATAAGCTACGCTAGATAATCTAATTGTTTGCCTGCTTAGCAAAGCAGCTGCTAGTATTTAAAGGATGGCTATCAAAAATACTGATTATCTTTAGTATATCCTTAACAGAATAAACTTCCCATGCAGATGCTAGTTTGTTAAATATAACATCATCAAAGGTTTTAGGGTAAATGCTACCATTTTTTAGTCTCTCTCCTGCCAAAAGCTGGTATACTAATAAAGGTCTATCATTTACATGCGTTTCTATTCTAAATATAAATTTAAATCTACAAATACCTCTGTTATCTTGAGTAATCTTAAATTTAGATTCCCCATCAGAAAACCTATTAAAAATTCATTAAATTCATAGTCAATCACCATATCCCGTCTTTGAGTTAAAGTAGAAGTATGAACCCAGCCTGTGGCAGCTAACTTGATTTTTATTTAAAACTTTCCTAGCTTTAAAGGTATTCTCGACTGGGGGGTTGAAGTTTAATTTACAGATGTCTCTTTATTGCAAGCAACATCGAATAGAGTGTTTTCTAATATTCCTATAAAGGGTACTATAATTAAGAACCATGCAAAATAGAATCCTGTTGCTAATTGACCTATTTCTAGATAAGGTGTTGTAGGGTGTTGAGCTCCAATCCACAATAAGATAATAAAGTCTACCACAAAGAACCAGAATGCTAATTTCATAGCTGGTCTAAATTGATTTCCTCTTATTCTAGATAAATCTGTTAAAGGTAATACTAATAATATTAATAATGAACCAAACATAGCTAAAACTCCTAATAATTTATTAGGTATAGATCTTAAAATAGCATAGAAAGGTAATAAATACCATTCAGGTACAATAGAAGCTGGTGTCACCATAGGATCAGCTGGTATATAATTATCAGAATGTCCTAATACATTAGGGTAGAAGAAAACCATAATAGATAACACTAAGAAGAAAGCAAATATAGTTACTAAATCTTTAAAAATAAAGTAAGGATGCATTGCATATCTATCTCCACTTGATGTTACTCCGTTAGGATTATTTGAACCATGTACGTGTAAAGCAATTAAGTGAGCAACTATTAAAGCAGCTAATACGAAAGGTAGTAAATAGTGTAGAGAGAAGAATCTATTTAATGTAGCATTAGAAACACTAAATCCTCCCCAAATTAATTCTACTATATCTTGACCAAATACAGGTATAGCTGATAATAAATTTGTAATTACTGTAGCCAATATTATAAATCATTAACATCTAATTTTAGCTGCTTTGCTAACCAGGCATGCTCCTTATTTTCAATCTGTGTGTTTAGGGCTGCTTATGCAGCACTTAATAACCCCTGCGACTGTTTTATCTGCCTGCTTATCTGCTTACTCAGGCATAAGCGTTACGATAAGTATCGCCTGCTTGCGGTAACTAAAAGTTAGAACTCAAGTTCTCTGACTCATGTACTCAGAACATCAATAAATAACTTACTGATATTTGTTATGAGCCTTGTGTGTAAAGTTACAAGCTTTACAATAATTCCGACTGAACATTAAGCACCATTTCAGGCACCCAACAGTGACCCAGTCTGTAGCGATTGAATGATCAACCGACGGTCTGAATATTGAGTATATATCTTTAACCGTTTTCACTGTCATCGCCAAACCTTCCTTAAGGTTCAATACTACCGTCGTAGTATTTTATTGTCTGCATAAGCAGCTCCTCGTTTATGCGGGAACAGCTTATGCTGCTATTCTCACCATTGATTGCTAGCTTATTACAATAAGACTATGATATTTATAAATGTGTGTTAAGTTTGTAATACATCGAAGGATGCATATGTGGACCTACTATGTTACTTAATCTAGACATTGAGTTTGTAGAGATTTTAAGACTATATTCATTTGCGTGTTTACAAGGCCCTGAGATTATTGAAACACTTAGTTTATACTTGGATCTTAATATTTCACATAGTAGTTGTACCTCTCTCGTATTGTAACGCTGTCCTATTTTTAAACCAGATGAATCTATAATCCCCTCATCCATAATTCAAATAGCTAAAGCTAATGGAGATAGATAATATTCAATCATTGGTGGGATAGTTTTTATATCTTTTTTATAAAATAATTCAAGTATTCAATTAAAACTACTATAACTATAACTGTTGAAACTACTTTGGTGTTTGATTTTTCCACCCTTTCCGAATGTGGTAGTCAAAATCAGTTTATCAGGATTACAATAACCCAGGTGAAATATTAAACTATGAAACCACAAAAGATAGCCATTATTTGAATGTTCTTGTTGGAAATTTATTCGTGTACCTGAACCATGGATTTCAGCATTAGACTTTCCTAATAATGAACCAATCAAAATACAAAGAATATTATAATTGTGAGGTCCGATTCGATTGATTGATCTTATTTTAGGTGAAGAGAAAGGTAACATTAACATAATACTGATTTCATCTATATTTTCATTTGGGGCTGAAAAAAACCCCATAAAGACATTTGACCAAAAGGTAAAACATAACCTAAGAAAGCTATAGCCATCATTAAAATTAAGATAATTACTCCTATTGACCATACTAATACTCTAGGTGATTTATATGAACTATAATATAATCCTCTTCCGATATGCATATATACAAAGATAAAGAAGAATGAGGCTACATTAGCATGTGTATATCTAATTAACCAACCATTATTTACATCTCTCATAATGTGTTCTACACTATTGAAAGCTAAATCTACATTAGGTGTATAATGCATAGCTAAAAAAGCTCCAGTTAGTATTTGTATTACTAAACAAGTTCCTAATAATGAACCAAAATTCCATAAATAAGTTATATTAGCTGGTTGAGGAGAATCTACCAAATATGAATTTAATAATCTCAGAAGTACGTGGGTTTTTAATATTCTCATTTAATTCTATTTTTATTTTTTATCTGCTGTAATTTTATTTTTCTGCATACGCGGAACTAATTAAAATTAATTGTTTCAATTTGTATAGTTTACTACCGATAAGATATTCTTCTGCCTGCTTCAGCGCATCTGGCATTTAATGCTTGCGGTAAATGCCAGGCCTGCGCCGCTTATGTAGTTGCGAAGCAGGTAATCCTAGGCTAATAATTGAACGGTTCAATTTGATTTAATAATTGTTAAGGATTGAAAATGCAGAGGCTTTATGTTATCTCTTTTTCTACTTATAGTAGTAGCTGCAACATTAGCTGCTAGTCGCAGGCATTTAATGCAACAGCGCCGCAAGCATGCGCTGCTACCGCTGCAGCATAATCAGGCATTTACCGCAAGCATTAAATGCCAGATGCAGGTACTGTTATTTTTATGCAATTTTTTTATTTAAAGCAGTCTAGCGTGTTTTTAGAGATAAATTTGAGTAAGGATACTATTTAATGTCCTGCTGCAGCGCTGCGCATGCTTGCTAAGCAGGCATACGCAGGCAGTTGCTAATTCTAGGGTAGCGATCAGCATAAGCAGCAGATAATTATGGGTGCCTGCTGATCTGCTTAATCAGGCATAAGCGGTCCGAGAAGAGATGATTTAAATAATATTAAATTAGTTTAAAATAATTAGCTATTTAAGTTGGCTTGGGCAAGATTGTTGCGGGTAGAGGACGAGGACAAGATTAAATGAAGTACTTAGTTGCCTGCTTCCTGGTTAGCAAGCATGCGCTGCTACCGCTGCAGATGCGCATATGCATCTGCTGCTTATGCAGCAGGCAGAACGAAGAACAACTGAGACTTATGCTACTTAATCAAACTTTATACCATGTAAAGCCACAGAGATAATTTCTTATGATATTTTAATTAAAAGTTAATTTGTTTTTGCTTATTTATTAAATAATAAGCACCCATAATTATCTGCTACTTATGCAGCAGCAGCGCATGTTTGCTAAGCGAAGAAGAATTACGCTGATCTATTTAATTAATACCAAATAATTCAAATATGAATTATATTTAAAGTTACACTATGTAATAATTTACACTATAACTATTTTATTGTTAAATCATAGTAAAAACAACTGCTACTTAGGAAGGCATCCATACCGCTTTAAATTTAAAAACAGCTCACGGTAATACCGCTAATAATCCTTAATCTATCTAAACATGGTCAGCTGCTACTGCTGCCTGCTTCCTGGTTAGCAAGCATGCCTGCTACCGCTGCAGATGCGCAGCTAATTAGCGGAGCCGGAGCATTCTTTTGTTTGCAGGCCAGCGTTGTTTTTTTACGTTGTTTAAGTAAAATTAAGCCTAAGAAGATTTGAACTTCTACATATTCCTCATCAAAAAATCATTCTACCATTAAATTATAGGCTTTTTAATAAAATTTATAATTGACGCAGGCCTGCGGTAAATGCCTGATTATGCAAATGCCTGCTTATGCAGCAGCGGTAGCAGCTGTAGGTGCGTTAAGTGCGTTAGGTGCTGCGCATGCTTGCTAAGCAGCTGCAAAAAAAATTGAAATTATTATTAAATAAATTTATGCTGCCTGCTTATGCTGCAGGCCTGCGCCGCTTATGCAGATGCGCGGTAGCAGGCATGCTTGCTACCGCAGGCCTGCGCTGCAGCAGGCACACAAAATGAGATAAAAAGAAATTATTAAGTTTAAAGTTAATTAAAATTTGTAGTTTAAAATTTTAGGTTTGCAAGCTTGGCAAGCATGCCTGCAAGCGCAGCAAGCATGCCTGCTACCGCTGCTGTTCTACTAGATAACAAAAGATAACAATGTCCTTAATGTCCTTAACCTCGCAATTATAAAAATAAAAATTTTAATAATAATAATAACTTATTAACTTAACTACTTTTAATTTCTTCATTGCCTGCTTATGCCTGCTTATGCCTGGTTAGCAAGCATGCGCAGCGCTACCGCAATCAGCTGATTATGCAGAGCTAACATATACTCAATAGGCTCTGATTAGGTTTGAACTTTAACCTTTAATTCAGATATCTTTTATGCATAATCGGGCAAGGGTTGGGTTGAATTGGTTTGTATTTCAATAGGTAGCAACCTATAAGATTTATAATTAAATTTGCTTGTGTTTATATTAAGCAAAGCGCAACTAGCATAGCAACTAGTAGCACAAAATATTAAAATATTCAAATATTAAAATATAAAATTATATCTGCTATTTTTATACTTAAATCATTAAATTAACCAGTTCTTCTCTTCAGGCATAAGCAGGGATTAGCAGCAGGTAGGATAGCCTAAACAGTAACTAAATTAAATTAGTCGCGCCTGCTTATGCAGCAGCGGTAGCAGCAGTTGCTGGATTTATGTTTAGCATGTCACACAAGCTGGAGCTGGGGGGAGTAATAGATTATAGTAAATTAGGGTGCTACTAGCTGGTTATGCAGGCATAAGCACATAAATTAGTGTAATTCTATAGCATCTCTTAAGTAAGAACATACTAATAATGTAAATACAAAAGCTTGGATTAAAGATACAGCTAATTCTAACCCAATTAAAGCTAAGAATATAGTGAAAGGTACTAATGTTATTATAGCGATTATTAAACTACCTGTGAATAATTTATATAAATAAGTAGATAATATTTTTAATAATGTGTGACCAGCTACTATATTAGCAAATAATCGAACTCCTAATGATACAGCTCTAGCTAAATATGATATTAATTCAATTAAAACTAATAAAGGTACTAAAGCTAATGGTGTTCCAGCAGGTATAAAGAATGCGAAAAATTTAATCCCATGTATAGATAAAGCTAAGATAGTTACTCCTATAAAAATTGTTACACTTAAACCTAATGAAACTACTCCACTAGCTGTAACTGCAAATGAGTATGGAACATTAGAAATTAAATTACCTATTAAGATAAAGAAGAATAATGAATATACAAAAGGTAAATAAATTTCGTTATGTGCTCCTATTTGTTCTCTAACCATTGAATTTAAACTAGCATATGATGATTCTAATGATATTGACCATTTACTTGGTATTAAATTTGAATCATTGTTACCATAATAATGTAAACCTACTACTACTAATAATATAAATAAAGAATATAATCCTAAGTTTGTTAATGTTAAATTTAAATGACCAAAGATTGGAGCATTTAATCCTATTAAACTTGTTACTTCAAATTGACTTAAAGGAGATAAAATGAATAATGATTTCATAAAAGATATTTTGTTTTTTTGACTAATGATTATTACTTTCAAGGTTCTAATTATATATCACCCTAATTAGTAGCTGCTTATGCAAATGCTTGCCTATTACTTATTAGCTCTGTTAGATTACCTTTAAATAAAATCAGATGCGCTGCTTATGCCTGCTTATGTCTGCTTATGCCTGCTTATGCCTGGCATTTACCGCCGCAAGCATGCGCTGCTACCGCTGCAGTAATATATTTATATTTAAAATTAGAGAGTGGTATAAAGTAATAAGGATAATTTAAACTATTTAATAACCTAAATTAATAGACTTATATTTTATTACTCACCTTAACCTTTATAGAGTAATCTTACTTAATTAGCTACCTGAACCTGAACCTGAACCTGAACCTGAACCTGAACCTGAACCTGAACCTGAACTGAAACTAGGGGGCAGCAGGTAAATTTACACTTTGAATTATGCTACTTCTTGTAGACAACACCTCGGCTAGCGCTGCTTATGCAGGCATGACTTAATTTTTTGAAATTTATGAGCAGTAAAGGAATCGAACCTTTTACGGCTATTAACCAATTCTTTTACAGAGAACCACCATTACCAATCGGATCACCTGCCCTAATCTTCGCCTACTCCTCGGTTGCTTGTTTAATATACTTGGCTGGGGTGAGGGAGCATTAATTTAGTTATATTTAAACGCAACGACCTTTTTTTAAATTAACTACTGCAGCGGTAGCAGGCATGCTTGCTGCGGTAGCAGGCATGCTTGCTGCGGTAGCAGGCATGCTTGCTGCGGTAAATGCCTGCTTATGCAAATGCCTGCTTATGCAAATGCCTGCTTATGGCAAATAATTAAGTTATAATTGTAAGTTGCATATACAACTAAGAATAAGTTTTCTTCAAAGAAAGAAAGCATTCTTAAATCTCTCTTTTATTTAAAATAAAATTTGTTAGCAGCAATCTAGTAAAATATCCTAGCATAAGCTACTAAATACGCAGAAAATCTAAGTTTATCTAAACAACAGCAGCGGTAGCAGGCATGCTTGCTGCGGTAGCAGGCATGCTTGCTGCGGTAGCAGGCATGCTTGCTGCGGTTGCAGGCATGCTTGCCAAGCTTGCAAAACTAAAATACACTTTAGTTTATATTTCTAGGTTAGGCTAGCTGGGGGGTTGCTAATTTATTATCTAGGTTAGGCTAGGTTAGGCTAGAAACTGGGGGTGTGGGGCATTAAAATATAACTATATTTAGTATACTTTCAAAGGATTTCAACCAATAAACTTGGCGCAATTGTAGCTGCTGCCTGCTTAAGCAGTTAAGCAGGCAGCAACTAGTACTGCTATTTAGAAATAAATTTCATCTGATTAGTTCTCCGCAAGCATGCCTGCTAATGCTGCAGGCATGCTTGCGGCGGTAGCAAATGCCTGCTTATGCAGAGCAGCTAATTAGGGAATAACAATAACTTATTAAATTTATAATTTATATTAATAAGGTGAAATATCAAAAGCAATTAGTATACTAGGGATTAATATAATAAAAGCTACTGCAACAGGTAGCAGATTTAACCAACATAAGTCAATTAATTGATCATATCTTAATCTTGGCAATGTGGCTCTGAACCAAACAAAGAAAAAACAGAAAATACAAGTTTTTAAACCTAAAATAATAGATTGAATATTAAAGAAAGAATCGTTAACAAATATTTCAGGTAAATTGTATCCTCCTAAAAATAATATAGCTGTGATACAACTGAATAATACTATTGAAGAATATTCTCCTAAAAAGAAGAAAACAAAAGGTACTGAGGAGTGTTCAGTGAAGAAACCAGCTACTAATTCTGATTCAGCTTCTTGTAAATCAAATGGAGTTCTAGATGTTTCAGCTAATATAGCTATAAAATAGAATATAAATACAGGTAATAAAGGTATAATAAACCAAATAGCTTGTTGACTTTCTATTATAGTAGTGAAATTTAATGATCCTGTTAATAAGATTATTATTAATATTGCTGAACTTAAGATTAACTCATAAGAAATCATTGCGGCTGTGGATCTTAAACTCCCTAAAAAGGCATATTTAGAATTAGCGGACCAACCTGCTAATAATACTCCATATACTCCTAATGAAGATAAAGCTAAAGTATATAATATACCTAATGAAAAATCTGATAAAGATAATCCTTGACCAAAAGGTATAATTCCCCAACCTAATAAACTAAATACTAAAGTTGATACAGGAGCTAAATAGAATAATACTTTATTTGATTGTGAAGGAATTACTGTTTCCTTTACTATTAATTTTAAAGCATCTGCAAATGGTTGTAATACACCGTAATATCCTACGGTATTTGGACCTACTCTTCTTTGATGAGCAGCTAATTGTTTTCTTTCGATTATTGTCATAAAAGCTACTGCTAATAATACAGGTAAAATAATAGATAAAACATCTATTAAATTAAATAATATACCTAACATTGTTGTGTTTATTCCTAACATTTTTATTTTGTTTTTATTTTTTATTATATTTCAGAATAACTTGTATGCTATCTAAAGCTAATTTAAAATAATATTCTGTTACAGCTTGCTAAAAAGAATTTATCTTAATTATATCAAGTATTAATGAAAATTTACTGTATAAGTAATTAAATTTTAAATAAAAGTTTATATTTTATTATATAAATTTTAAGCATAAAGTTTTAAATAAAATTTTGTACAGTCTAAGTAGAATACTTAGTGTAAATTATAAGGCTGATTTCATTCTAATTTGTATTATTTTACTAATTAAGATTTAAGCCGAATACAATAAAAATTTGAATTAATAAAATAACATTTTCTACTGCGCAGGCCTGCAGCATAAGCGGCGCAGGCCTGCAGCATAAGCAGGCAGAAGAAACCTTTTAACACTATAACTAACTAAATGTTTAAATATTATATGAGAAATACGGATGCTAAAGGTTAAATTAAAGTATTTAACTCTTCTAGTCTGCGCAAGCATGCGCTACCGCCGCAAGCATGCGCTACCGTCGCTACCGCCGCAAGCATGCGCTACCGCCGCAAGCATGCGCAGCTCTGATTAGTCAATACTAAATAAAAGCTTTTTTTAAGTTTAATAATTATTCCTGCAGCGATAGCAGCGGTAGCAGCTGATTATGCAGGCATTTAATGCAGCGCAGGCCTGCGGCAGTTAAATTAAACCTAAATGTTAGATAATGGTATATAATGCAAAATAAGGCTATATATTGTTCATTTTCTACTGCTGCGGTAGCAGGCATGCTTGCTGCGGTTGCAGGCATGCTTGCTAAACAGTAGTTTGTTAATCGCATAGTTGCGGCTTACTTCCTAGTTTAGCAAACCTCCCAGGTGAGAAGTTTTAGTGGTCTGTGGTGTTGTTTTTTTTTTTGTTACTCTTAGAACGAAAAAGTAGCGCCTGCTTATGCAGATGCCTGCATAAGCAGGCATCTGCAGCAGGCATAAGTAAGCAGCAATTCTTATGATGCTATTTACTTTTGTTTTAGTTTTTCTGCTGCAGGCAAGCAGGCATACTAGAAATTTAACTCTAACTTCTTAAACCAGGCCCTTTAAAGTATGGGTATGTTATTCAATTTAAACGATCTATTTTAGATCAATAAATTTAACTTTTTAATTGCTTATGTAGAAGTTCCTTCCATATTAGGTATCAGTCAGTGATATTAGCTTGCATAGCAAATGCCTGCTTTGCTAAGCAGCTAACTAGCTTTATATTAACATAAACTTTAATAATCTTTCGGTCACTCTGACACTAATTATTCCAATTTATCAAAGTCTTCTTAAATTTTGTTTTAAGTTAGATTAAATTTAATGTTGGTTTATTTATTTGTTGCTATTATAATTTCCAATTTAATTCTAGTGAATTTAAACCTTAAACTTTTTATATTATTTCTTCTGGCTTAATAGTAATTATTACTGCTGCGGTAGGCATGCTTGCGGCATGCTTGCGGCAGTAGCGCATGCTTGCGGCGGTAGCAGCTCTAGATGCTCTAGAAGTAGAATATTTTATATTTATTTTGTAACTTAAATTTAAGAAGATTATAGGATAGCTGCTACAATCCAAGTAGCGGATATAATTTAAAAATAAACTTAATTTAAGCGACCGTCAATATTAAAATACAAGGTTAATAGGTTAAAAGTTAGCCGCTTTTTTCTATTTCTTATCATCGGCTACTAGCTGCTTATGCCTGCATAAGCAGGCGCGCTTAATGAATCTTTAATTACTTCTGGCAGTTAATGCTTGCGGTAAATGCCTGATTATGCTGCAGCGGTAGCAAATGCTTGCGGCAGATCTTTAAATTTTACTTTTTGCAGGCCTGCGTTGTTTTTTTTTCTAGAATAATTTATTAAACTTAACTACTTTTAATATTTTACTTCGTTTTAAAGAAAGTGATATTACTGGGTCCCCCAGTAGAGCTGGGGGGGGGGGGGTTAACAACTGATAATAACTAACTAGCCTGCTTATGCAGATGCCTGCTGCTAGCATAAAATTACACAGCTAATCTCTATGAGTTAAGAGGCAAATACTAAAATTAAAGAAGCTAAGTAAATTATAACTAATCTAAATTCACTAAATAGAGAAGTATCTATAACAATAGGAGCAAAAACTATGAATAATAAAGATAGTAAACCAATTGTAATATATAGAGAGTAAGTTGTAATCACACCAGTATCTAATTTAGCTATATTTAAACCAGTACCAGTAATTTTATTAGTTAAACCATAAGGTCCAATTAATTCTATAGCTCCTCTATCAATATTTTTAGATATAGAATAACCTAATTTTAGACCATTTTGTACAATATAGTGATTATAAACCACATCAAAATAATATTTTCCATTTAAGAAACCATATAATTTTCTACCTAATGAATTATTAACTAAACTATTTAAGAATCTAGGTTGCACGTGGTATAAATATAAAGCTAAAGTTGCACCAAATAAACTAAGTATAGCAGGTAATAATTTAACTATAGGGCTTAAAGAGAATTCAGCTTCAATTAAAGGATTATTATCTGGTCTAATAAATAAAGAGTTACCAAAGAAATCTGAACCTACTCCTACAAATAAATCACTAGCTACATAACCAAAGAAAATACTAAATAAAGCTAAAATAAATAGAGGTATAATAACAGGTAAGTTAGATTCATGTGAATTTAAGTAAGATAATTTAGATCCATTTGCTGTTCCTAAGAAAACTAAACTGATTAATCTGAAACTATAGAAAGCAGTAATACCTGCAGTTATAGAACCTAAAGTATAAGCATATATTCCACTAAAACTATATTGTCCGTAAGCTAATTCTAAAATTAAATCTTTACTATAGAATCCAGTTAAGAAAGGTGTAGCTAATAAACTTAAAGAACCAGCTAACATAGCTGAATATGTCAAAGGTAAGAATTTAATTAATCCACCCATTCGTCTTACATCTTGTTGATCTTGGAAAGAATGAATTACAGCACCAGCACCTAAGAATAATAAAGCTTTAAAGAAAGCATGATTTACAGTATGCATTAAAGCAACATTGTATTGACTTAAACCTATTGCCATCATCATATATCCTAATTGAGAAATTGTACTGAAAGCAATTATTCTTTTTAAATCATTAGCTAATAATCCACATGTTCCAGCAAAGAATGCTGTACTTGATCCTATTATTACTATTACTAATAAGGCATCTGGACTATATTCTAAGATTGGGGAACTTCTTAATAATAAATAAATTCCTGCTGTAACTAGAGTAGCGGCATGTAATAAAGCACTAACTGGTGTAGGTGCTTCCATACTTCCAGGTAACCAAGAATGTAATGGGATATTAGCACTTTTAGCTAAAGCCCCACCTAATAATAATAAAGCAATAATACTTATAGCTAATTCATTCATATATGGTACTAATGTAAATATTTGTGAATAATTAAATGTTCCAAATAATGCAAATATAGCAAAAAATCCTATACTCATTAACATATCTCCACCTCTATTCATTGTGAAAGCTAATATTGCAGCTTTATTTGCTTGTATTCTAGTAAAATAGAAATTAATTAATAAATAAGATACTACACCTATTGCTTCCCACCCTACAAACATTACAAAATAATTACCTCCACATATTAATACTAACATACCTCCAGTGAAGGCTGATAAATATGAGAAGAATCTTTGATTATGAGGATCAGAAGATAAATAATCGATACTATATATGTGAATTAATGTTGAACAATATATTACAGCTAATCCTAAAGATACTGTTAATTGATCAAAATAGAATTCCCAAGAGATTGTTAAAATCTCTGAATCTAACCAAGTTCCTAAATTAATATAAACTGGTGATCCACTTAAACCTACTTCATAAAAGGCTACACTTATTAATATTGAACAAAGGATTAAACTTACACTACTTATGATATGTGAACCAGTTACTCCTACTTTTCTACCTAATAACCCTGAAACTATTGAACTTAATATTGGTAATACGATTATACTTAAATACATTTAATTTCTTAATGAGATTGTTCCTCTTAATCGATAATATGCTACTAAAATACTTAAACCTATAACAGATTCTGCACCTGCTATTGATATTATATATATACTAAATGTTTGACCAACATTATCATCAAAACCATAAGAACTTATTAATACTAATAATGTTACGGATAATAACATTATTTCTATGGCTATGATCATTAGTATTATATTTTTTCTATTTAATATGAAACCTAATATTCCTATTAAAAATAATAATATTGATAAATTCATTGTTTGTTTGTTTACATTCTTGTTTACATTTAATAATTGATGCAGTAGCGCATGCTTGCGGCGGTAGCGCATGCTTGCGGCGGTATCTGCAACGACGAGAAGTAGCGCCTGCTTATGCAGATGCCTGCATAAGCAGGCGGGACGAGAAGACCAGAAGTATTAATTATTACTCGAATCATATTTATTATTTTTATCATATACTAGATAATTAATCTAATTTTGTTTTTATTAACAGTCTAGGTTTAGTTGCTTTATTTATATTGTTTGTCTTATTCGTTGCTAATTTAACTATTAATTAGTAACTTTAACTAATAGGCTGTGACATAGGGGTTATTTTATGTTTGAGTAGCTTATGCTAGTGGAGAAAGATAGATTCGAACTATCATATTTGTAGTGCAAATACAACTGATTACCGTTATCAGATTCCCCCTTAATTTTATATTTAATTTTATATTTAATTTTAATTTTAAATAAAGTATTTCTACAAAAAAATAGATAGTGACTTATTCTTAGTAGTAGTAGCGCCGCAAGCATGCGCTGCTAGCGTTGATTAGCAAGCATGCCTGCTACCGCTGCAGATGCGAAGATGCCTGCATAAGCAGGCGCTAGTGCAGACTCAGGAAGCAGGCATAAGCAGCAGATTACATTATAGCTGCCGAAGTAAGCTGGAAGAAATAGAAATAATAGTTGTACCTTATTACTATTTAAATAATTACTCTTATTCTCTTTTAGAATATGATTTCTTTAATAGTTTGATTAAACAATATTTTGGTTTTTATATTGTTTTAGATTATAAACTTAATTTGTATTAGATTATAATAATTAGTAATTTAATATTAATCTTACTGGTCAGCATTAGCTGGCCCAATGCCTACTCTTATTTTGTAAGAAAAGTTAACATAAATTTATTAGTTGCCCCACTAATATTCCAGAAGAATGCTAGCCTAGCGAAGAAGTACTTTAGTTAAGCAAGCATGCATAGCATCAGCTAAATTAATCACTCTAAAGAAAAGCTAAAAAGTAATGATTGTATTAAGTTAAAAAAAAAAGAACCAATACAAAGTTTAAGCATGCAGAGCCAAAGGATAATCCCTGCTGAAATCGGAAGGCATCTTCGCATCTGCAGCGGTAGCAGGCATGCTTGCTAATCAGCGTTAGCAGCGCATGCTTGCGGCGCTACTGTTAACTTATAAATACTTAATCATACACCAATTCTCGTTTACTATCAGTTTGTTGTATTGTGTAAGCCTGTTCCAGACTCTGGATTGTTCCTTCAGTTAATGATCGATACCATTTTTGTTGCTCTTTCACGATAATCGAATCCTTTTTCAATAAGATAGAGAACTCGTCCATAGTTACAGAACTTGAATGAGATAAACCTTTAACCTTAGTTATTACTTCACCAGTCACTGTTGTAAGACAGTATACCTTAGGAGCTAAGAATATTGCTTTTGTAGAGATATTCTCTAGTTTCAATTTTCCTAATTCACTTGATTTTACTTCTCCCGGAAATAAACTTTCAAACTGTTTAGGATTTAGATTAGTATACAAACTATCCGTATCCGTGTAAAACAACTTCAATGCTTGATTATTCTTGTACTTAGACATCACAATTCTAGCTTCTGCAGTTATTGCACTTGCAATTGGTATACTAGTATTATGAGTTTCCAAGTGGCCATGGATCATAGTTTTAGAGTTATCAGCTTGATATTGCACCAATAAACTATCATCCAATGTATGAACATCAGTTATATAGTCACTGTTAGCTTTCTCAAAGTCTGCATATTCATCCTTATCAATAATCATGGTTTCTACGAAGTTATCATCCATACCAAATCGACCATACAAACTATTCATTAACAATTTTGCTATGTAGTTCATAGGATCAGATTTAGAATATTTCAATCTTAAGTCATACAGATCCGTTATAATGTCTTTAAACACTAAAGCTTTATCGAATGTGTAACCTCTCAGGATTTGGAATTTGTATCCCAACTTCATGGCATTATCCATTTCGTTACTATAGATCATCCCTTCAAAGTTTCCTAATCCGGCGATGGTTCTATAGCCGTCCTTAGTTTCTACATGTTTTTGAATTATAGGATGATCCAGATACTCTGGTGTTTCCACTTTACAATAGAAGAAACCATACGCGTCAGAGTTATACTTACGTATATCACCTTCAAAGTAAGTAACATTACCAACAGGTACTTTACACTTGCTCATAATATAAGGATACAATGAGTTTATATCATATCCATATACTAATTCATTAGGTTCATTTGTAGGGGTGAACATATCAGTAGCACCACCAGTATATGATAGTTTGATATCTTGTTTTCCAGAAATCATAGGAATCTTATGCTCTTTAAGATAGTTAGTTCTAAATATGCCGAAACTTAAACTAGATATCGTAGGATACTTGTTGATATCTACCTGGAACTTATCGAATACCAGTTGTGAAAACTTGTTCATAATTTGATACAGGCTAATACAATCTAATTCACAATACTTGAATGCTTCTTCTCTCAAGTTCCAATTGCTATCATACAGATTGAAATATTCTGTAGATGAGGTCGAGATCCCTTTAAAGTATTTGATACTTGGTGTAGGACCGATATAATCTAGATTCAACTCAGTTACGAATTAATGAGGAAAGGTGCCCTGTTATGAGGATACGCCAAACTAACTACCTAATTTAGCCAAGCTAGCTAACAGTATTTGATAACTATCTCTTAAATGTAGGTTATAACTTTTACTTTCCTTTTTGATCTGAAATGATAACTTGATTTCGATTAGTCTAGCAGTAACTAGTCGCAGTCAGTTAATGCAAAAGCAGCGCATGCTTGCGGCGGTAGCAGGACAATAAATTTATATTTTCACTTTTAGTTTATCTAGTTTTAAAGCTGGGGGTGCCAGTGGGGGTGGGAGTTATAAATATTTCTCTGCAGCGGTAGCAGGCAAGCATGCGCTACCGCCGCAAGCATTTGCTACCGCTGCAGCTGCTATTATTAATTAATAAGATCTGCAACTGATGTTTAATAACTTAAGTATTACCCCAGAAGTATACAGCTACAAATAAGAATAACCATACTACATCAACAAAGTGCCAATATAAGATACTTGCCTCAAAGTTGAAGTGATGATTTGTAGTACTGTGATAATTAATTAATCTAATTAAAGCTACAGTTATAAAAATTGTCCCAATTATTACGTGTATTCCGTGTAATCCTGTACTAGCATAGAAAGCTGAACCATATACACCATCTGCCATTGTAAATCCAGCTTCAGAATATTCAAAATATTGTAAAGCAGTAAATATTACAGCTAAGATTATTGTTAAGATTACTCCATCTATAGTTCCTTTTCTATTACCAGCTATTAATGCGTGATGTCCATAAGTAATGAAAGCACCACTACTTAATAATAAGAATGTATTTAATAATGGAATAGCAAACGGATCTAATGGTGTTATACCTATTGGTGGCCAAGATCCCCCTATTTCAATAGCTGGAGATAAACTAGAATGGAAGAAAGCCCAGAACACAGATAAGAAAGCAAAAACTTCACTAACAATAAATAATATCATACCTAACATTAATCCGTTTTTTACTTCTTTTGTATGGTTACCTAAATATGTTCCTTCTATTACTATATCTCTAAACCATAAAACCATTCCAAATAAAGTTAAGATAAAACCTATACTTAAAATATATCCTCCATATGGATATCCTTGCATATAACTTACTGCACCTACAGTTAAATTTAATAATGAAAAACTAGTTAAAATAGGCCACGGAGAAGGGTCTACTAAATGAAAAGGAAAATGTTGAAATTTATTAATTGTATTATTTTGTAACATTAATACATTTATATTTTATTTTATACGACATGCGGAAGCTGAAACAATCTAAATAAATTTTATATTTACGCATGCTGTTATAAATCAGTTTTAAGGTAAAAATTTAAAATATTCAAAATAACTGTGAATAAGTTTTATTGAAAATAGATTTACTTAATATACACTAATATTTGTTGAATTACTTCCTTTTTATTTTTATAAATTTTTATGATCGTTAGTAAATTTTGAATAATTTAGTATAAACTCTTTTCCCTGCTGATGATTATACACCTGGTTATGCAGGTAGTTATAGAAGTAGTAGTACTGTTTTTTTTATTTAAAATAATAAAAGCATAAATAAATAGTATTGCTGCTCTTAGTTGCTCTTCGGTGCCTGCTTATGCAGGAAGAAGACAAACAATATAAATGTATTAATGATAACGGGCACTGTGAGATTCGAACTCACGACTTCTTTAGAAAGTACTCGTTTTCAAGACGAGCGCCATAAACCAGACTCGACCAAGTACCCTTAATTTAATTAAATTAACTATTTGTGTCTTCTACTCTTAGTTGCTGCCTGCTTATGCTGCAGGCCTGCGCCGCTTATGCAGATGCGCTGCGGATCTGCGTTGCTTAACGCGTCGTTGCTTAGGGTTGTTGCATTAATTAATTTACCTGGCATTTAATGCAGATCTGTTTCCCTGCTGATGCTTTATCGCCTGGTTATGCAGGCAGTAGTACTGATAGTTGTAATATATTAGCTACCGTCGTGCTGATGCGTTGTAATTATAAATAGCTAGGATAACTTTAGATTTTATGAAGCGACTGCGTATGCAGAAATAGCAGAGAAGAGTGAAACTAAATAAATTTTAGGCTAAGGCTAAGTTTAAGGCTAAGGCTACTTAATACTTTAACACAAGGCATGCTTGCGGAAGAGAAGAATATCTCGGCTAGCCTAGGCTAGGCTATTAATTGGCTTTTTAGCAGGTAAATTTATATAAATCAAATTAACGAATAAATTTAATCATTTTAATTTAAATGGAGTGTTTTACGGTTTACGTTTTACATTTAACAGTGGGGGATTAAGTGCAGCATAAGCAGCCCTATTAAATATATTAAAACAAAAGTTTTAAAAGGTTTAAACCAAACCCCCCCGACGGGACCCGTCGGGACCCGTCGGGACCCGTCGGGACCCGTCGGGACCCGTCGGGAGACGGGAAATTTTTTTTATTTACAAAAGGTAAAGTTATTTAAGACCTAAGGGATTTGAACCCTTATTATATCCATTATGAGCGAACTGCATTAACCATTATGCTAAAGTCTTAATTTAAGTTTAATTTAGTTACTATGAGCGATTATAATTTTCTTAGCAAGCATGCCTGCTACCGCTGCAGTAGACAACCAATTTAGCTGCAACAACCCAAGTAGCGTATTTCTAGAACGCTGATCAATAAGGAGTAGAGTAATCGAAACTCTGTCTGTAAAGTGTAAATTTACTGCTAAAACCACTCAGCTAACCCCTTAAATTAGATATTTGTAGCTAGCCTGCCGAAATACGCGGAAAGCTTAAATAGTAAACAACTGCAACGCATAAATGCAGCGCCTGCTTATGCAGATGCCTGCATAAGCAGGCAGCAAACAAAACAACAAACAAATTTAATACGCATCCGAGGGAAAAGGAACTTATTTTGTTTTAAGATAAAAAGAGAAACAATGCTACACTAATGCTACACTAATGCTACACTAATGCTACACTAAATAGGAAAAATAAAAAGAAAAATAAACTATTTACTAAATATGTAATCTAAATCTGATCCGATCCGATTCGGTCCGCTGCATTAAATGCCTGCATAATAACTAATGTAACTACTGTAACTACTGTAACTATTGTTTCTATTGTTTCTATTGTTTCTATTGTTTCTATTGTTTCTATTGTTACTACCTGCTTAGCAAGCATGCGCATCTTAAGCTGGGGGTTTAAATTGAAATAATTTCCAGCAGCACCTTCCAGTACGGCTACCTTGCTATGACTTTTGAGATGTTACTCAGAAGGGTTAACTGAAACTAATTAGCTTAACAAATTTGTACTATAAATAAATATATAGTGCTACAGTCATTAACTAAATCTAATTTACTTTTTAAAAAATAAGCAGATATAGTTAATTAAACTTATTTTGTTGTAAGTGATAATTAAGCGGCAGTTTCCCCCGATCCGAGCTCCTTCCCAGCGACAGACAGTTAGTTCATCCCGAATGCTATCTTCACCGTTGCGCTAGTGATCAACGATTACTCGAAATTCCTTCTTCATGTTGCCGAATTCCAGGCTACAATCTGTTCAAATATAATATAATTAACTTTCTTTAATGATTAGCTCTTCCTTTTTTATAATTTAGTTTAATTACTTAATTAAGGTTTCGCATCACTTTGTAAAAGTCCTTTGTGGCACGTCTATAGCCCAGTTCATAAGGGCCATAAGGACTTGTCTTAGCCCCCAATGAAAATATTTAAAATTCATAAATAGTTAAGTATAAATTAACAACAGGGATTTCGTCCGTTAGTGGAGTTAACCTCACTTCTTAAAATACGGACTTACGACAGCCATGCAACACCTGTTACTTTTCACCGTATCCATATTTCTAAATCTTGACTAAACTTAAAAATGGACATAAGTAATCCGCCTATGCAAGAACTGGTAAGATTTTACGCGTAATTACGTATTAAATAACATGCTTCACTCCGTTTGCTTCGAGACCGACTAATTTTTTTGGTTTCAGTTTTGCAACCGTACTCGCAAGGCGGAATGGTTATCGCGTTAACATCGTTACTAGTTTTTTTTAAAACTAACAACCACCATTCATCGTTGACAGTGAGAGATATCTGGGTCTCAAATCCTATTTTCTATTCTCACCTTCGTTCCTCAGCGTCAATCAATTTTAGATAAATGTTTTCACCTTTAGTATTCCATTTAGTATCTAAGGATTTCACCCCTACTCTAAATATTATTTGGCTTATCCTCTATTTGATTCTAGCTTTAATTCATTATTACTATACTTTTGTTAATTAAAGAGCTTTTTATATAATAACTTTTAAAGCAGCCTACTTACCCTTTACGCCTGATTAGGACGACTAACGTTTGCGTTTCTGGCGTTACCGAGTCTTCTGGCACCAGTTAATTGGACAACACTTATAGTAAGGTACTATCATTTTTTTCCCTTACGTTATCTCAAGTACCATTCTTAAAGATCTTAAGATTTCAGTTAGCTAGTTCACTCTTGCGAGCATTGACTAATATTCTTGACTGCTGATTGCGTATGCAATTTGGGGCATCTCATTCCCAATGTGGCCATATGTTCTATCAAACTTGGCTATTGATCGTAGGCTTGGTAGGCTTTTACCCCACCAACTACCATTAAACAAAATAAATCGATTCTTATAGCGACTATAGAAACCTTTTCAGCTAAAACCTGTATAAATTAAGATTTTAATGGACAAGTTAACAGTCTTTATTTATAAATAAGCTAAATTTATGCTTAATTAAGTATAATTTAATTAAACTATCCCCTATTTGAGAGGTCTATAAAGTATCTAATTTATCATTACTCACCTTTACACCATATTCTGTTTCTAATTACCTTATAATAAATTGTTGTAGTTTAACTTACCTGATTTCTATAAGAATTAGTTAACTTGAACATCGATTCGCATGTCTTAAAACTACTGAATAACGTTCAATCAGAACCAAAATTAAATTCATACTGATAATTTAATCAAAGTTAACATCTAAAAACTCAATTTGATCTTGATATTTATCTTTTTCAAAGGCTTGCAGAGTTAATTTTTAACTTTGTTGTATTTTATTTGCAATTTTGCAATTTTTCTATATCTCTTTTAATATTTAAATTTAGATTATATTTAGTTTATTTTATTTAACAGTACCTGGCTGCTTATCTGGGCTACGCGCTTAACGCTAACTTAATTGAATAATTTAAAGTATTTTTATTAACGGAATAAGAACGAGTCGAACGTCCAAGAGCTGTTAACCCTAACAATTAGCAATTGCTTAGTCTTACCTATGACAATTATTCCTAAATATTGATCCTTATCAGATTTGAACTGATCCTGACTCCTTGAAGGGGAGTAGTACGAACCACTATACTAAAGGACCTGCATAAGCAGGAATAAATTTAACACATTAGCGAAATCAGGACTCGAACCCAATCTAACAGATCATGAGCCTGTTGTGCTAACCATTACACTATTTCGCTTTATTCTTACTTCTTTTAATTTTTATTTATAATTGCAATTAATAACACATGCGCGGTACTTATTTAACAGTACTAGTAGTAGAATTTGATTATTCCCCCATAAGCAGCTAAAATTGCTGCAGTTGCTGCTGTAAAATAGCCTGTGGGGGATTCATAAATGGCAGGGGATGCTGGAATAAATTAAAACAAAGGGTAAAATCAGAGACTCGAACTCTGAGCATCGTCGCCACAAGACGTCATTTTAACCAATTAAACTAATCTTACCTCTTTTAAGATTTAACAAATATAAGTTTCACAGGATAAGGATTTGTAATCTTTCTGATCTTATTCCTAAATTTTAAGTTATTAGTTAGTTGCTGCCTGCTTATGCAGGCATGCTACCTACCTAATAAAGAATAGCTGTTGCCGCTACTGCTTAATTTGCTAATTATTGGAACTACGAATAATGGCTGCAATAATTAGCATGCCTGCATAAGCAGGCATAAGCAGGCAACGAAGAAGTAGCGCTGGCATTTAATGCAGCTGCTTACGCAGCAGCGGTAAATGCCAGGCATAAGCAGGCATAAGCAGGCATAAGCAGGCAGGAGAAGAAGAACTGCTAGCACTATGTAAACAGTTAATTTAACATAGCATAGAATAGCTTAGAGGTTCTTTTTAATTTATTTAGCTGCCTGGTTAGCAAGCATGCGCAGATGCGCTACCGCCGCAAGCATGCGCTACCGCTGCTACCGCCGCAAGCATGCGCTACCGTAGCTACCGCAGCTACCGCAGCTACCGCAGCTACCGCAGCTACCGCAGCTACCGCAGCTACCGCAGCTACCGCAAGCAGAAAATTGAAAGTTGAAAATTGAAAATTGAAAGTTGAAAGTTGAAAGTTGAAAGTTGAAAGTTGAAAGCTGAAAAAAGGAATTGAACCTTTATTTTACCGTCATGAGTGGTAAGTTTTAACCATTTAAACTATTTCAGCAGGTGACAAAGACAAAGACTTTTGTTTGTTTCTCTGCATAAGCAGGCATTTGCTACCGCCGCAAGCATGCGCTACCGCCGCAAGCATGCGCTACCGCCGCTACCGCATGCAGAAAGTGAGGTATTAATTTAAGCTTCATAGGTTGGGTTGTAGCACTTACATATAGTTTTTGTTGTTTTGAATTAGGAGTATCTATAACTCAGATTTTGTTTTAAATATCAAATAATCTTAATAGCTTGTGCTGCTACCGCTGCTGCATAAGCAGTTGCTGCCTGCATAAGCAGGAAGAAGACAAACAATAATTTAAATAACTTCTTATTAAACCTTTTATAATTTAATTTGATATTGGTTACTGATCAATCTAAAGATTTATAAGTATAGGTATAGGTATATAGTGACTAATATTACTTTTAAATACTGGCTGCTTATGCAGGCACCTGTGTATGCTGGGCTGGCTACCACCTTTTTTGGGGCTGGGGCTGGATTTGGAAAAATTCTAATTTAAATTTTATTTTAAACATGCATCCTAATCCTAATCCTAATCCTAACTCTAATCCTAGCGCTGAACTAGAACTAGAACAACTTTGTTGTAATTGTAACAACAGCGCATGCTTGCCATGCTTGCCATGCTTGCCATGCTTGCCATGCTTGCCATGCTTGCCATGCTTGCCATGCTTGCCATGCTTGCCATGCTTGCCATGCTTGCCATGCTTGCCAAAAAGAAAAAAAGTATTTTATATATTTAAAAGCTAAAATTTTCTCATTACGTGTATATATTTATTAATATATTAATATTTACCTAAAATTTTAATTTTGTTTTATTTATTATACCATAGAATTATACTACTGATTTTCCTAATTACTTTATTATCGTACCGCCGCAAGCATGCGCTGCTTAGCAAGCATGCCTGCAAGCGCAGCAAGCATGCGCTGCTACCGCAGCAAGCATGCCTGCTACCGCTGCAGCAGCTAATTTAATCAAAACGCTATAACTAGCTATTATAATTTAATGAGTACTTATTAAAGTAAGTGAGATTCAGATATCCTAATTCTCTTTTAGAGTATTAACTATTAATGTTAATTAAATTAAAGAATGAGAAAAAAAATATAAATCAGAAGAAATATAAAAGTAGGCTCGTAATGATTTTTACATCAATTTTAATTTTAATAGTGGCTAAGGCCCTACCCTCCATACATAGAAATATCTCTTCAACCTATTTTACCCGAATATCAGCTATAATATTTATATATGCCGGGGTATTTTCATTAAATACTTTCTATATTCAGTCAATTGGATCTGGTATAGGTATATATAGCGGATTATTCCAGGTTACACAAATATCAGTTTTAATAGAATCATTTTTATTAGTAATAGCCTCCTTAATTTTAATTTCTTGGCCAATTATTACTGCTGCTGCTGCTGCTGCTGCTGCTGCTGCTGCTGCTGCTGCTGCTGCTGCTGCTGCTGCGCAAGATAAACTAAATACTAGCAAAAATAAAAGTAATCAAAGTACTAGTTTACCTGGGCTGCAGCATACGCAGGCAGTACTAACTCTTACAAACTATTCAACAGATTATTCTTTAATAGTATTATTTAGTAGTTTAGGATCATGTTTATTAATCTCTAGTTTTGATTTAATATCCCTATATATTAGTATAGAATTACAATCTTTTGGAGTATATGTTTTATCTACATTATATAGAGATTCAGAATCAGCTACTAAAGCAGGATTAAAATATTTTTTATTAGGAGGTTTATCATCTTGTATAATATTATTAGGATGTGGAATAATTTATTCTTATACAGGTTTAACAAACTTAGAATCAATATATAGTCTAATATCTACTTCTAATTCTATAACTCAATTAAATTTAAGCGTGGGTAGTTCTATTTCTTCTAATTTAGCTATACAAGGTTTAAGCTTAGGATTAATTTTAATCTTTATCGGATTTTTATTTAAAATCGCAGCTGCACCTTTACACAATTGGAGTCCAGATGTATATGATGAAGTACCTACAATAGTAACAATTTGGTTAACAATCATCCCTAAAATCTCAATATTAATCTTATTATTAGAATTACAATATTATGGATTTACTTTAGTTCTCTCAGAAGTACCCACTAATTTATCTACTTTATTTAATCTCTTCTTAGGTGGGTCTGAAAATTCAGCATGCTTGCATAGTACTTCAATTTTAAAGAATTTATTATTAATCAGTTCATTCTTATCTTTAATAATTGGAACTGTAGTAGGATTAGCTCAAAGTAGATTAAAAAGACTATTAGCTTATAGTACTATCTCTCATATAGGATTTATCTTATTAGCCTTAGCTATCAATAGTGAAACATCTATAGATTCATTAATCTTTTATATGATCCAATATACTATAACAAATTTAAATATGTTCTTAATTATACTGGCATTAAGTTATGTGCAAGTAAATAGTATATCTGAAATTAAAGATATTAGATATATTTCGGAATTAAAAGGAAAATTCTTATCTAATCCTATTTTAACTTTAAGTTTAGCTATTTGTTTATTCTCTCTGGCAGGAATACCTCCTTTAATTGGATTTTTTAGTAAACAATTTGTATTATATTCCGCAATTCAAAATGGATATTATTTCATATCTTTCACAGCTATCTTAGTAAGTGTTATAAGTGCATCTTATTATTTAAAAATAGTTAAAATTCTTTATAGCTACGGCGAAGAAGAAAATCATGACTATGTAGCTGCTTATGCAGGAAATAAGAAAGCACTAAATTCTAACTCAGAAGTTCAAACAGAAGTGGTAATAGAAAATAATTATTTAAGTAATGTACATAGTTTTTTAATCTCTATTTTAACTCTAGCTATATTATTATTTATAATAAAACCTTCATTTATCTTAAATAGTACACAATTACTGTCTCTATCTTTATTTTATTGGTAATGAATAATTTATTATTTTTATTTATTTTTGTTCCTATTTTAGCTTTTGCTTTACTAGGTTTAAATTTATTATTAGCTGTACATAGACCAGATGAAGCTAAAATTTCAGCATATGAATGTGGTTTCCAAGCGATTGTAGGTCAAACAAGATCTACTTTCCAAATTCACTTCTATATTGTAGCTATGCTATTCTTAATTTTTGATTTAGAAATATTATTATTATTCCCTATCGCTGTAAGTCTTTACCAAGTATCTACATTTGGTTTCTCTATTGCAATAATTTTCTTTATTGTTTTAACAATAGGATTTGTATTAGAAATTGGATCTGGGTCAATTAAATTGACCAATTTTAAATCGATTTAATGTTAGCATGCCGCAAGCCTGCAAAAAATAAGTAGTACGTAGTATTAGTATTAGTAGTAGTAGTAGTAGTAGTAGAATGCTATCTAATATATTTAAAAAATCTTCGCGGTAGCTTGTTTGAGTGTTGTAACCTGATGACGCTGATCCTGTTTATGCGAATTTAAAAAGAACCTCTAAAGATCTTAAATGCACTGAAGGAATTTGATCCTACTTTCATTAGTTTAACTAAGCAGGCCTGCAGTATTACCAGAAATTAACTCAACTTTAGCTAATTTAACGAATATCTACAAAGTAAGATCCCTGGATTAATTGAAAAATTTAAAATTTACACCTTATTTTTGAAAGAAAGAATCTCATGCCGCAACCCTGCCTGCTAATGCAGCAGACAAAATTTTAAAAGCATAGCTAGAATACCTAAGAGGTGTTGACTATGAAAACATTATCATAGAATTAACTAATAATACAATAGACATGATTTTTATAACTGAGTTGCATCTTACTGCAATATATTATCTATGGAAATTCTGGTGGTTGAGTGGGATTACTTTATAAGTTCTAATAAGGCTTGCGGAAGAAAAAAAATAACTTTATTAATGATCTTATTTTATTAATTTTATCTACTATCTCTTTAATTTTATCTACTATGTAGGATAATGAATTTTGGTTTAGACATTAAAACCCCCAGCCCACCTGCTAATTAGATATGTGATTTTAACTACTTTAAGTGGTGCAACTTTAAGCGGCGCAGGCCTGCAGCCAAAGAATACACTATTACCATACTTATCTATATATGACAATTGGTAAATAAAACCAACGCAGGTCTGCAGCATGCAAAAAATCAAATTTAAATTTGATTTTAATCTTACTCTAAAAGAGTATTATAAGAAATATGTATTTTCTATTTTATTTAATATGTTAGACGCTATCGATTTATTTGCAACATTTAATGTTAGCAGCAGCAAAATACATAGGAGCTGGAGTAGCTTGCTCTGGATTAATTGGAGCTGGAGCAGGAATCGGAACAGTTTTCGGTTCATTAATCTTAGCCACAGCTAGAAATCCTCAATTAAGAGGACAATTATTCTCTTACGCAATTTTAGGATTCGCTTTAGCCGAAGCCACAGGATTATTCGCTCTAATGATGGCATTCTTATTATTATACTCATAATTTATATATAAATTAATATATATATATTTTAAGTACTAATTAAGCCTGAGATTAAAGAAGAAACCATCCCATTAACAGTCCCAGCCCAGAGTTTAGCATATAGTAATCAATATTGTTTGCTTTACTTAGCCCCCATTCCACCATCCTTCGCAAGCATGCAGTCCGCAAGCATGCAGTCCGCAAGCATGCAGTCCAAATAGTACATTTATATTTTAGTAAATAGTAATTAATGAGGTGAATATTTCCTATCCTCCATACATCAACCATCAAGCATCAACCTTCAATCTTTATCCTCCAGATAAATAAATAATAGTTTAAGTGCATGCTTGCTAAGAATTCAGTAAGATAGCCATTAACTTAAACTAAGTGTCACCAATAGATCTGCTGCTGCGTTGATAGTTGTTAAATTATAAAAGATATAGCTGTATAGCTGCTGTTTACCTGCTGTTTAAAGGGTTCGATAGCTTCGGCTAGCGCTGCGCATGCTTGCTGCGCTTGCAGGCATGCTTGCTATTAAAAAAAAAAGAGGAAAAGCGAGAAAAGCGAGAAAAGCTTTTGTTTTAAATTATAAAATTTCATTTAACTGCAGCAGTAGCAAGCTGCTTTTGGTTTAGTTAGTTTAGTTAGCACCTTATACTGTTGATTTATGTAGCCTCTTATGCTGTTAATTAACGAGTATGCCGAAATTGGTAGCCGGGTGGGTTTTAGGTACTCATAATTTATTATTGTAAGAGTTCAAGTCTCTTTACTCGTAAAAATTTAGTCAAATTATTTAATCTTAAATTGAAGTTTTCAATTAGTTTTAGCTGCTGTTTGTTTACATAGTAGTTTTATCTTTTTCTAGCATAAGCTACTCTGCAAGTATTTACAAGAGCCGCGCATCTTGCATTTAATGCAGCAGCTAGTACTTCGCGGTAGCAGGCAGGCTTGCGGCATGCTTGCGCTATTTAGACAAAAGATACTAAATAGGTAGCAGGCTAGATATTGAGGATGTGCCCTTAGGTTAAAGATCAATTAATTTTCAGAAACATCTTTAGCTAAACTGGTAAAGCATGTGCCTTCGAAGCATTATATTATTGGTTCGAATCCAATAAGATGTCTATTAACAGCAGCAGCGGTAGCAGGCATGCTTGCGGCGGTAGCGCATGCTTGCGGCGGTAGCAGCACATATCTATCTTAAACCAAACTATTTTTATTACTAATTTACTGCTGCCTTCTTTTTATCCTTTTTTTTAAGAGCCTGCTTATGCAGTACTAGCTATTTATATTTATTAGGAAGCAGAACTCGAGAGGTTGAGTGTCCCCCTTTTAAGGGGAAAGTTCTGGTTCGAACCCAGGTGTTTCCAACTTAATTAATTAATTCCCTTGCAAGCATGCCTGCTGCATTAGCAGCTGCTCTAGTTAACCTAAATCAAGGACTCATTACATCTTTTCTATGTTAGGTCCGTTACAATTGATTAGTTGTTAACCTACGCAAGATTGATTGCTTATAGTAGCAGCGCTATTTAGGCATAAGCAGGCGGTGATTTAACCTTACATTTAAAGAATCTAAAGAATATCTGTGCCCCTGCAGCATAAGCAGCGCTACCTTTCCTTTGCTTACAAAGCCAAATGCCTGCTTATGCAGAAAAACAAGCCAAAAATAAAGATATCTTTTAAACATTTTCCTGCCTATATAGCCCTGTAATTAGTAATATCCTTATAAAAGTGTCAATAATTTAAATTTAAATTTAAAAAAATAAGCAAACAAAAAAAAATGGAGAATTTGAATATTAATTCTTAAGTTTAAGACAACGTAGCTAAATAGCAAAGTACA